CGGGGGGAGTCTGATTAGCTGGCCCAGCTTCATCCCCCCGCGGAGCGCCTGGATTTGCGGGAGGAACACCTCCAGCTTCTGGTTGATTCACCGACGTACCTGTTTCCGTTGACCACTCCAAAATGACGTCAATGGAACTTCATATGATGAGTTTGAAGGCCCGGAAGGGGCCGGAAGAGGAAGTGCTTGCGAGCCAAGGAGCCACCATCATCAGACCGGATTGGGTCTCGGCAGTTCCCCCAAAATAAAAAAAGTAGAAAGAATCCCACTAAGGCAGAGACCAAAGTAATAAAGGAAATGTTCACGAAGAATATGCAAAAAAAGAGAAATGGCCAACAAATTGGATATATACATAAGTTTCAATAGAAAGCGGTACTTTTTATTCTTCTTCCATAAAAATAGAGCTATTGCACAAAGCACGAGATTGGTCATTATAGCGGTTCCTTCTGATCCTAGAAAACGTCCAATTGAAATCCCTACAAAGGCACCGAGAGCTCTAATGATGAGTCTAAAAATAAAGTTGACCATAACAAACAAAGATGTGCCTTGTGCCTCCAGCCTAAAGAGGCTGTGCACTTCACTTCAGCCCGTCACATCAAGGTGACAGGATTCGAACCTATGGCCCTCTGTACCCAAAACAGATGCGCTGACCAGACTGCGCTACACCTCGTCTCACCCCCCGAAGCATATAGATCCACCCGAACTCGCCCATCCTTTTGGGCACAGGGATGCGAGAACCAATCCGAGTAATCCACCGCTTTTTTCCTAAAGCAAGCCACACCAACCCTGACGCCAAAAAGCCGTATAGTGCAGGAGCGCTCACCTTTTTTGGCTTACTCTTTCACTTGAATTTGAAAATCCCCGGCTACGTGTCCTTCCCGCTTAGAAGTGGATTCGAACCACTGACACAAGGATTTTCAGTCCTTTGCTCTAACCAGCTGAGCTACCTGAACCACTTTCCTAAAGTCTGTTTTCTTCATTTCCCTACCTTACTTACCAAAGGGAAAAGCCCTTTACTAATAAAATTGAATAGTTCGCTAGCGCCTCTATTAGAAAGCGTTGCTTGTTCTTTCGAGTTCCGCCTAATCCCCCACTCAAGAACCGAGAGCCGTCCAGGGACTGCCGGAGGGAGCTTGCTTATAGAAAGAAGATAGGCCGAGAAAATAAAAACAAGGCGCAACGGGCTCTCCGCTCCTAGTCACTAAGTAGTGCTCTTCTGTCCTCCACCAACACCAAGAGGTTCTTTCTCTCACGTAATTTCGCCCGCCCGTTCCACTTCCGTGCCGGAGGAAATGGGATTCGAACCCATGATACAATCTTTTTGTATGTCGATTTAGCAAACCAATGCCTTAAGCCACTCAGCCATACCTCCAAGTTTTTTATCGGAATGGAGCCGGGTTTGGTTGCTTGCCCGAAGGGTCCGATCTCATAGCTCCATTCGGACTTCTTCCTCTCCAGCTTCCCCCTTAGGTCAAAAGGGCGAGCTATTTCATATCCTTTATTAGACTGACAGTCAAAGTGCCGGTATAGGAAATATAATATATACAAAACAGTCGAGTCTGCTTCGCTCCTACAACTACTGAAATAGAGGTAATTGACCTGCACCGCCCTGGTGGGGGCAAAGAACTCCGCTATCAGAGGAGTCCGAATTCGGAGTCTTCGTTCCATTCGGCTCTGACTACATTTGACAGCCCTACTCACTCTTCTACGTCTCCTCTGAGATATTCCAAATCTCCCGCCCATACTGCCATTCTTCGTAAGCAGGGGGAAGCTGGCGTAGGTACTCTTAGTTTAGGAGTGCCTAAGGGGGGAGCATTCTTCAAAAAGGCAAAGCGGACTCCACCTCTCTCGTGGGGGGGATCCACTCATTTTTAGCCTGAACCTACTTGTGCCTAAACTTCTAGTTTCTTTACTAATATGTTGGAGCAAAGCTCCGCAGGAGAAGTTATCGTACAAACCGATATAAACACTCTTACTACGATAGAGCCCATCAAAGTAGACCTTGAGGCTTTAGCCAGGTGGGAGAGGCCTTAGGCTCAATGCAAGGGAGTGAACCAGCTGAAAGAGCCGCGCTGGAAATAGAACAGCTGGTTTCCTGTCCACATAAAATGGCATTGTGGGCAGCGGGTTTCCTCCTTGCTGCAGCTCTAGCTTATAGTAGATACTCATAGTTGAGTTTTTCAGAATGAAAGTTGGATTCTCATTATAGAATGGAAAAGGGGTGCTCAGATCCAAAGTAAAGAGAACTGCAGTTGGTATTGGAATCGTATTTTGTTCAATAAGCTATTGCATTGTTTGCTTAATGAGGTCCATTTTGATTTTTTCCGTATTCCAATCGGTATCCAAATTATGAAGTTTCAGTCAGGTACAGGTAAGCGGGTGGTGATTAGCGAGGGGGAGGGGCCTCGCTGTCGCCTTTGGCTCGAGCTACTTTTGCTCCGATAGCTTGCTGCCCAAGTCTACCTCCCAAAAGAAAGCCATATCGTCATTCAACCTACCCCCTTCCCATGCTGCTTGCCAACGACAACTGGTACTTTTACAGAAGCTGCAGCCCTCGGGTTGCCCTAAACTATATACGATGATAGGGGATAACTTCTTTGCTAGCTACCGGCTTAAGGTGATACTATCTAAAACTCCTAAAAGAAGGCCAAATAGTGTCTCACATTGAAAAGATCCTTATAGCAGCCTATAACGATCCATTTTCATAAGAGAAGATGAGGCATTAGAAGAATGGCTTTTCAGCTGTTGGCTGAAGGGCTACTAGAAACCTAGAAGGAAGAAGTCTGGGGAGCCAAGTCACTAACTAGAGGAAGGGATACCAGAGATGGGATCAATTTCAGACCTAGGACCAAGTGACTGAAGAAGTATGATTGACCGAAGTTGAGGTAGAAGGAGCTTCTTTCCGACAAGAAAGGAAGAAAGAAGAGTTCACAGGAGTAGCAGGTAATCTCAGATCAGGTTACTCAAATTAATTCAATTTATTCATTGAATGTGTAGTAAGAATGGCTTGTGCAATAATAATAAAGATTGGAAATTAGCCCTAGATTCAGTCTCTGGTATGAGATGAGCGTATGGTGATACAAATTTCCTATATCCGGATCAATGAAAGAAGTTGCTGAAAAGCAGTCGAAGAAGGAGGAGGAAAGCTGCGCCAAACCAATTCCAGTAGTTTGAGGAAGCCAAAGCCCCAAGAAAGTACACTTTTCCTTCTTGCCCGTTCGATACCTCCATCCCAGTATCTCTATACTGAACGTCACCAGAGTCGTACAACGAAGCTTTATTCTTCACCAACTCTACATCGCTTTAGCTCAACCTTTCCCCCTTCTTATTAAAGCTTGGACGCCCAATCCTTTATGCTGGACTTTACATGCAATTGCTCTACTGGATGGGAGTAGGAAAGGCAGAAGTCTTGGAGAACTGCTTGTGAATGGAGGGTTGAATAGTCAGTTGACAAGGCTACTTTCGAGTGAGTAGGTTTATTAGTGACTCTCAGTCAATCATTACTAAGGCGCAGGGATTGCTATTGGATTTTTTGCACTTTATAGCTAAGCCCAGATTTATTCTGATTTCATTGATAGAACCCTGCTAGTGAAATCCTCACTTTCCATTCCTAGGGTTATTGAATACTTTACTTGCTTGCTATTGCTAGTGAAATCGTCAGCTCATCCCTAACTATAACTGCCAAGCTATTTGAGAATATAACTGCAGTTCCCGTCCTGCCCATTTATAAGTCAAACTATAGAATAGGTAAACCAGGAATTCATTCTATTCCAATTATCAAGTCATACGATTTCTCATACGGATTAGTGCCCGGATCTCCTTCTTTTGTCTTTGAGCCTGCCTTTAGGTAGCTATAAAGGGCATGGAAGTCCCCCTTCTTCTCAAGCAGGAAAGCCCGCGTCTTCTGATTCTAATGTCCATTGGAGCTTATCTTTTCTTCCCGGCTGTTCTATTTAGACGTCTGTTCCTCAGTCTGACTTTCTCATGCCTTTCTTTTATCCTTTCTACTTCTGTTACAGTAGCTATAGTAGTAATGGCAATTACAAGGTCTCCTTCTCATTGAGTAGCCGGAATTGAAGTAGCGAAATCGGCCTCCGCATAGAACGTTTACCGCTTGCCTTACTAAGAATCGGGAATCTGAACAGGCTACTATGAGACTCATTTCCCATTGTCACGAGCAAGTTACTGCGTACCTGAAGTGTTGGTCTCCTTTCTTTGCAGCTGCTCAAGCCTGGGATTCTCACAGGAATCTCACTGCCTGCTCCCGACTCGCTACTAAGGTTCTTAAAGAGAAGGCCGCTCAATCAGCAATAGAGGACGACTCCAGATCTATGAATAGCCAACTAAGAGCAGGGCTTGATTACAGGAACTCAAAAGCAAGCGGCTCCTACCTGACTTATCGAGAAGGAGTACTGGGACTGAGTAGACTTCTTTTAGTTCTCTTTTCCCTAGTTGCCTTTCCCGGTTGCAAGGTTTCGAGCTCACTACAGGATTTGCTTCCTAGCGAGTCATACTCATTAGTACTAGGGAACTCCGAAGTCAAGATTTGCTTTCGCTCCTGTTACCATCCGTCCTGTCCACTCACAACTGATCTCAAAAGCCACTATTTTAGATCTCGGAAAGTAATTCCTAATCTCTCTGTCTGATTCCATTTTTCGCTTTAGTTCAATTCTAAATAACAAGTCAGCAGCTTTAGGTCCTACTCTCATCTGGTAGAGCCTACAAGTGAATTACAAGCCTAACCAGGCTTCTTCTTCTTCCTCTTCATTTTATTATCTCTGAGTTTGTAAGTGTAAGTAGGTGGCTGGGGTTCATCTGCAGAGTTCGATTTACCAACTGAATCTGTATCCTTATCTGAATATGAATCAGTATCTGTATCTTCATCTGGCTTATTTATAGTTTCCACTGATGATATCTTTTCTAGTAGTGAATGCAAACTAGCTATCTCTTGATCTTTCTTCATCTTAATGATGTATTCACACTTCAATTTACCTAATGATGATATTTATTCTTCAGGAAGAGGACTGCCAAGAATGACCGAGTCTGTGTCAGTGTAGTAACTGTCAGATCTTGAGATGTAAGGATACATATGAATCCTAGCACAAGCTGTGACCGCAGCAGATAATTGAACTGCGGATATCTTAGGAGGGTTCCAGTCAGAGTCAGATACATCAGCTGTATTGCTATGGTAAGTGATTCTAAAGCAATCATTGCTAAGTGGTTCACCATCGATGAATTCTCTTTTCTTCAATTTCATAAGAGAATCAAGTAGCGTCTGATCGTTGCACTTGTGTTATCTTAGATAATAGGATCTGGAATTCAAGCTCTGATAGTCGATCGAGGAATCTGCGCCCAGTAGAGCTGAGCCACAGAGTAGACCGAAATGGTCTCGCGAAGCCGGTCCCCGTGTGATGAAGATCCTTGATGAGCTTGATTTCCAGAATTTTATTGTTGCTTAACACGATAAGGCACTTAACAATATATATTTGATAGAAGTCCGAATCATGAATGTGTATTGAATAGAGGGAGGAGCGTAACGTCTACTAGTTGGCTGTAGTTCCTGTAATCCAATATTGCTTCTATCGAAGAGCTGAGGAGATAGATCAAAGAGTAGCGAGGACTCTTTTGACAGACATCCTTAGCAGCGTATTCCTTCAGTCCAATGAGGATAAAGAGTGAGAAGTCTTAGCCTCCATCTTTGAACCTGGTGTCTCAACATCTGCAACCAATTATCCTAAAGGAGTCAATGGGATGCCCTTCTTTGAGGCTATTGTTTTCCTCACCCCCTTCTTTCTTCCTCAAGCTAGGGGAGAAGCCCATCTGAGAGTGCCTCAACCAAGGCAACTTTCCGCTGCTGCTGTTAGTGCTTTTAATAGTGTGATTTGTTCTCTGAGTGATTGCCCTTAGGTACTTCCGCCTGGAAGCTCTCTCAGGCTTCTTGCTTTCCCTATTGATGTTCACCTACAATTCTTTCAGAACCTTCTTTCGGAGCCCAACTACGGTTACTACGATGGAAGTTCAATCCCTCGGTGAGTTAGTTCGTAAAGACTCATAAATCCATCAAGCGAAGCGAAGGCGCAGATGGAAGACCGTGTACGTGTAGCTAGACAATTACTGGTAATAGAATCTCTTTCCTGCTATTAGGATGTAGCTTCATTTCCTTCCTGTGCGCATTTGTGCATAAGGACTAACGAACAAGCAATGGATTGAGTAAAGCCGTTGTGCGTTAGACTAATTAATGGCAGCCCTTTGATTGCAGCAGTAGTTTTCTTGCTGGATTCGCATCTCCAGACGTGAATATGCCCGTGTTCCTTCCCCTTCTTCTTGATCAAGGAATTTCATAAGGCTAGCCCTCCCATTTAGGCATGTTAATTAAGTTGAGTACCTCCTTCAGTCTTGCATCAAGTTTAGCTCTTGATGTATTATGCGATCAATGGCTTAGGGGCGGAATTTGCTCTGACTTCCACCTACAGCGTATCATGATCACATTGTCAGTCAGTTTCTATCCTCCACAATAGCAAAAGTAGCTAATTGCATAGTATGAAAGTTCTAAAAAAGGGTAGACCCTTTCCTTTTGACTATTCTGTATGGCTCTGGATATACTACTTTATATGTTTAATTCCATTTATCTAAAGTAAGGGCACTAATGAGAGCCCTTCTCTCTCCTAGTCACTCCACTCATCCATCTTAACATTATTATCATTTCCGATGTAGAGCTTTCTTCATAATGAGCTTGCTTAATTGGCTCATCTCTTATTCACATCTTGGCCTTGTCTCACCCAGGTTCATTCCTTCATCTTTTCTCTTACAATTTATACCTCAATACAAGACTCTTATTGATGACTGACTTCTATTACTTACTGGGTTCATTTGACTGGGGCTGGCATAGAGTAGAGCACCTATCTACTCAAGAGTCTCAGCACTACAAGAAAGATTGGTTCTGTCTTTCTTCTTGAAAGTCAAAGTGCATGTGTTTCCATTCCTTTCTTTGTTCTTTCTTGCTAAGGTAATAGATTAGTGGCGACTCTTTCGGTGGAGAGACTAGCTGTACCTACACCCTTTCTTGGGGTCAATATGAGCAATGCAGTTCATCCAAGGAGAAATTCTGAGTCCAGAAAAAAGACTAGGTAATACTTTGACCAGGGTAGGGGGCTTGAAAGCTTTCAAAGAAAGCTTGTAGTTTAGGGAGGTTTGGAACCCGGCTAGCGCGCAATGGCTCTTTCTCTGATAGAGGCTCGCTTCTTCAAGTTCCGCTTGCTTATTTTCATTTTGATAGGAGTAGGTGCTTGCTGCTCGTTCGCTGTCTACTAAATGAGCCTTCACTGCCCCTATCTTGAATCTTAAGTAAAGTGAAGTAAAATCAATGAAGTGAACAGCCCAACCTCTTTGTTTGATTCCAGGAAGCTTCTACTTGTTGAAGCTTTGTTTCCCAACACAACAATAGACTTGCCTTGTATAGGAAAACGGTCATAGGGGAGTTCAGAAAGGATCTGATCGTAGATAGAGACTGAAACCTGTGCGGGGGTAGGGGCGGATGTAGCCAAGTGGATCAAGGCAGTGGATTGTGAATCCACCACGCGCGGGTTCAATCCCCGTCGTTCGCCCATCAATAAATGGACCATTTGTTTCGGAGACACAAGACAAACCTAGAATGAATTCTTTCTGCAAGTCATCTCGAGGCTTTCAAACGCATCCGGTATCCGATTTCAACATAGAAAGCATAGATTCGCGTCGCCTACTTGCTGAAAGGAATGGAATTATATGAAGACCTCACTAATCAGCCTTACACTTTTGAGTTCAGAATGAAGGAAGAGGCCTGGAGCAGACCTCCCTCTTTGTGTAGGGCTTGCAATCGGTCTTGTCGCTCGTTCATGTCATTCTGCTGGTCTAGGAGTGGCTCCCCCGCTTCGTCCCTTCTCTTATGGAACAGAACGAGCTAGCTGATAGAGCTCTTATGCCTACTTCTACAAGTACGGTATCAAAGGCATGGGACCTAAGTCACTCCGTTCTGGCCTAATTGTATTAGCTCTAGCCGTAGCGCTTTCTGTTATGATTCCAAGTCTTGCTCCCACTCGTGTTAGTTTCAATGCTTTTTGCTTTCTACGTCAGTTTCATTGGCTAGTTCGTAGGCCCCGTCCCCCTTCGTATGGAACTCGCTTGAGTCCGTTCTTTTCCTTCTTTGGGCTCGTTGGTAGTAATGTCCCGGAGCCCGGCTACCGACCCGAGGCGCCGATCGGGAAAGGAAAGGGGCGTAGCGCTTTGATGAAAAGTGTATATATCCCAAAGGAACTCTATATAGGGAAACTAAAAAACCGGAGAGGCGATAATGAATGGTCGAGGGGATCTATATCATAACATGAGTTGGAAGGCTCTGGAAGTAAGAGAGAGCCGAGAGATAGAGCAGAAATCCCAGAGAATCACTAGGGAAAAAGGAATAGAAGTAGGCAAAGAAGCTCTTAGCAATAAGGAAAGGCTTCCACTCTATCTATATCCTTCGGGCATCTCCTTGACCGAAGGAGTATTTAAGAAGCTTGAATTTGCTCTTCACGTTAGTGCGAAGAGAGTCAAGGTCTTCCCCTATCCTTCTCTAGGGGATTCATTAGAGGACCTATATTTATTCCTGATTGGCCATTGATAGATCAGACTATCACCTCTTTTTGTTGAGATTCGGTCAAAGAAGTAGGAATCAGGAATCTTCCCCTTTGCATTTCTTATATGAAAAAGAAAAGCACTAGGAGCCTATTCTTTGAACCGGATATCTGGCATTTCAATTAAGAGTCAGTTTTTGTTTGAAAGATGTTGATGCTGATGGTAGAGCCCTTTTACTAGTAAGGCTCGTAAGTTAGATTTGGGTCCTTAGCTAGCCCATTTTTTGGTAGACATCCCGGGTCGGTTCCTTGGACAAAAGAAGTCTGGCAACCCACCAATCTCACTGTGGATAAGAACCAGATTGACGAAGGAATGCTTCACATATGTCTCGACTTCGCCAGGCCCAGCTCCTAAATCTCTGGCTTTATGCCAACTCAATTGTATATCTAGCAGATCTTTCTTTTTTCTATTCAAAGCTTTTCACGTCTATAATTATTTGCAGATGAAGAGATGTCAAAGGGGCTTCTTACTTCAATTGAGCATCTATTTAGATAGAAATATACACGCTGGTTTATCAACAAGACGCAAGAAAAGCACTTCGAATTTTTGATTCATCGTCAGAGATGGCTTAGAACCAATAGTTCATTATCTAATAGATCTTTCCGTTCTAATACTCTATCCGAGAGTTATCAGTATTTATAAAATATGTTCCTATCTAACGGAACACTATTGGATCAAATGACAAAGACTTTGTTGAGAAAAAGATGGCTTTTCCCGGATGAAATGAAAATTGGATTCATGTAACAGGAGAAAGATTTCCCATTCCTCCGCAAAGATATGTGGCCATGAAAGAGGGGATTCAGTGGAACAGAATTGACTGGGGGGTAGAGTCGTGGAAACGCTTGTTTCTTCCATATTTTGGACCTTAGCTCCGTGGAACTATATGTTACTGCTGAAACACAGAATAATTTAAATCTTGGATCAAAACACTATGTATGGATGGTATGAACTGCCTAAACAAGAATTCTTGAACAGAATCAGATATTCACGACCAAGAAGTACTGGATTCTCTTTCGGATAGGCCCTGAAAGGAGAAGGAAGGCTGGAATGCCAAAGGCGTCTATTATTTCATTCACCCGACCCAATCCAGTTTGGGAACGTCCAGTGCCAAAGTCACTGACTGGACTATTTAATGTACTTTATCTGCTCGGGCATTTTACCAGAGGTTTCTAATCTACCCTTGGGTGATTCCTGTTGAAGCGGGGGGTGAGGGCGGACGATTTCAAATTGAAAAGCAGACTCCCCATTCATTAGATAGAGGAGATCACTAAGATTTCGCGACCCGCTGCCGAATTTATTCCAAGAGCTTGGATCGATTGGTAATGGAAGAGGAGTAGGGGAGACAAGGTTACGCGCTGGGTAGCGCAGCGCATCTGTTTCGGGTACAGAGGCGACGAGGGGTGCTAACCCGGCCACCCAACCCAGCAGGTCAGGGGCAGGCCGGCCATAGGTTCGAATCCTGCCACCTTTCTTGTGGATCATCCTGTGGTTACCGGATGATGGGAATAAAAAAGCATCAATTTGGAAATGAGACGACTCTTTCTTGAACTATATCATAAACAGATCTTCCCCTCCACACCAATCACGAGTTTTTCTCTATTCCTCTCGTATATCGTCGTAACGCCCTTCATGCTAGGTTTTGAAAAAGACTTTTCATGTCATTCCCATTTAGGTCCGATTCGGATCCCTCCGTTGTTTCCTTTTCCTTCCGCACCTTTTCCTCGAAATGAGAAAGAAGATGGTACACTTGAATTGTATTATTTAAGTGCTTATTGCTTGCCAAAAATCCTACTTCTACAATTGGTAGGTCACCGGGTTATTCAAATAAGTCGTGTTTTCCGTGGTTTTCCCATGTTACAACTTCCGTACCAATTCGGTCGATCCGGAATGGATCGGTTAAACATTCCATTAGGGAGCCTGGTCTTGACTCTTCTGTGTGGTATTCATTCTCGTTCGGCTCTTGGAATCACATCCAGCAGTGGTTGGAACAGCTCGAAAAATTTAACCACTTCACCTACTTCATTGCCCCCAACCGTTTCTCGTACCTCTATTGAAACAGAATGGTTTCATGTTCTTTCATCGATTGGTTATTCCTCTCCGTTCGTATCTCTTTTTCCAATTATTAGTTCACACTCGATTAGTTCACAAGATTGAATGGCGATTCGATTGTTTTCCAAGAATGTTGAGCCGGGTATGTAAGCCATGTATCTGGGAGGAACTTCAATAAAAGAAGAAGGGCTTTCGGTTTTTTGCACCTTATTTTTTAGAAGAAAGATTTTATTCTATATATGTCCAATTTGGTGGGACCAACCAAGATGTATGTCGTCCGACCCGACCTCAGACTCTTTCTTCCCGACCTATTTGACTCTCTGGCCGCAGTTATTTAGGTGGATTTAAGAGATCGAATTCCTCCCAGGAACACACGAAACAAAGATATGAACTGGGTAAATAGAAATGGAAAAAAGATGTTTCCAATTCATCAAAATGAGAAGCTTTTTCTACATCCATATGATCTACTAAAGTATATCGGTATTGACCATATAATAAAAGCAGATCTTGGTCCATGGAGTCCCAAGAAGGTAATAACTCCAACCTGTCCGATGCTTCTTCGGCCAAATACGATATACAAGTGGGACCTGCACTATGAGCAAGCTGTGCGAAAAAGCGCTTCTTTTTTCCGGTTAAGAAACTACTTGGGCGAAATAGGGTTCTACCGGGAAACCATGGATTTTTGAGTTTTCGCCATTGGTTACTGGTTGAGCCACTGGAATGGAATGAGATAATAATCTCTGGAGATCTTTCCTCTCCACTTACTCGTAACAGGCTTTTCTTCTGTAGAAGACTTCTTCCGAATGGCATAATTTTCCTCGATATTCAAACTGACTCCTCCTACTCCTCCTTCATCGTCGTTGGTCCTTATGACATAAGATTCTCGGCCTAGACTGACTATCTCTCTCTAGAATACGCAATATCTTTATGCTCTATAGTTAGTGTACTTGTGGGACTCGGTAGTGCGCTCGTGATACAGTACTCGCGCAACAGCGCTTACAGAAGCTCGTAGCTATTGTATGCATGGGTGTAGCAATAAGACCGGTTCTCTCAGACCTTTACTTATACGTCATTTCTTTTGAAAGTTTTGTTAGGTCACTACCGATTCTAGGAATAGACAACTGAACCAGTCCTGCAACCAAATAGACCTTCTGATTCTGATGTCAGAGCATGTGGCATCAATCAACCTAGGTCTTTCGTCAGGGAAGGGGTAGAAGGAGCCCTCATACCCGCTCTCCTCCTCCACCCCATACCCCGCTTTTCTCATTACGATACCACTCTCGATGCTATCCCTCACATCACGGACAGTGATCAAACTGAACTATCTCGCTAGCCGTATGACTGCCCGAGCTGCCATGCCTTGGTTGTCGGAACACTATCATCCTGGATACCTGCTCGAAGAGTAGCTATTCTAACAGCAGCCGTTTATGCGTAGAGTTAGCGGGTTTATACCCGATATTGGTATACTATTTCTTTAAATAAGGAAATTCCCAGGTTCTTGAACTCAAACCCCAGGAGAAGGCCTAGAACTTCAAGCCATACTTTAAAAAGAGACAGGCACAGGTAGGGATGGCGGGGAACTCTATCTTTCGGGGATAATTTCTTATCTTAGGACTGGCTCGCAAGCAGAGGCAGAAGCACTAGAACTCCTTAATAAGTTTGGGGAAGGGTTTACGAGTGGATGGAGAAAGAGAGAACAAAAGCTATTCCATAAGGCTTTTCTTCCTCGGTCCTTGCCTTCGCTTTCTGCTAGTGCTACTAGAGCTAGAGTCGACTTCTCTTCTTATTCTTTCTTATGGAGTAGTCTTCCCGCGGTTGTGAGATTAGATTGCTCCTCTAGAAAGCTTTATATCCCGCACTCCAATACTGGCACTAGCTGCTCTGGAGCGAACTCGGGCTTGAACTGAAATTTGCGCATGAGCTTAAGCTGTAACGGAGCATGTACGCGATGATCAAACACGGCTTTGCCATCTTCCTGTGGTAGGAAAAAGAAAAACTTGATCAGATAGTTCGTGCGGGGATGTCATTCTTCCTTGCAGCCTACCCGTTACGGGGATGGAACCAATTTGCTCGCTTAGAAATGTATGGAACGCTCGCCTTCACCCTACCTATATCTATTGGCTTGTCTGGACCGGCTGGGAAGGAATGGATGGCAGAATGAAAGCAACTCCAACTATCCACCCACCATAGACAGCTAACAAGGGGACTGTTTCCTTCCCTACGAAGATATTTTCAGTGTAAGGGATACCCAGTTTTGAGCTTACGCTTGATAAGGACAGGTAGTTCTAAAGGTTATTACCGTACTGCCTCAATCACCTCCTTGAAAGGGTCTCATCCTCCTCCGAACCTTTGTAATTGGCTTCGACCGTAGTCAACATCTTTGGCCGCCTTTCGTGTGTCTCCTCCAAAAATATCGAAATTTTTTTCTACTGGCTGGCGTCCTTAGCTTAGGAGCTTAACCCATCGTCCGGCATCCCAATGATGGGGTTATTCTATCTGTGGAAGCTACTAAGTGAAATTACAATCATTGAATTGAACCGGGAGTCTCCAATCAGCAAGATGCCAATCTTTAACGCTCGACGCGCTAGGGAGGGGGGTAGCGGTTCGTGCTTGAGTTGAATCACTTTACTTTGGTCCTTTGTAGTAGATCCCCTTAAAGGGAAATGATCTAGGTCAAAGCTATTGGCTGCTACCTGGTAGGCAACTCACCAGGAATAGTCTATATCACCGATAGGCCAATCCAATTAGACGGAGGGATTAGACACTGACGCCTACCGGTCGGGCACGAAGGAAGAAAGGAGGAAGGTTATTCTCCTTTTTAGATATGCTAATCTCTCTTTGTGATGAAATCGACTCTCGCTTCTCACCCGGCCAAGGAGCGCGAGTAGGCTAGCGAGCACAATTATCTTCTCCTGAGGCCGACTCGTAGCACCACTGTCGCAGCAGTCTGGTGAATCCGCGAAAGACAAGATAGGTCAGCCAATTTGAGTTCAGAAGGCACGTGCCCTCACGCAGAATCTCCATACTTTTCTTTGAGTAGGGGAACGCACAATTCAGACATAACATAGAAGGTTTAACACAATGCCTTAAGTGTGGGAGGGAAGCACTCTCTTTTGTCTTTTTGCCCAAGATCTCCTTCGGGAAGGAACGAAACCTTGACCCACATAAAAGTTTTGTTTCCCCTATCATATTTCAATAACAGCAGTTAGTTGTAACAAGGTCTCCCGAAAGAGGCACGTACCCAGCCGTGGATTCGAACCCAACTCTTACAGGGCAATAAGGGATTCTAATGCTTCTTGCAATCGATCTTGTGCAATTGATCTTAACATCGATTGTGGCTCAAGAAACTCTTCTTCTCTCATAGATGGAGGACGATCACTATCAACCTATTGACCTCTCGTCCGCACCAACCTCTCACTCTCCTTTGCAATCCTTCTTATTGGCCTCAAGGCAGGAGATATTCTCTATCCTTGCTTGGGGGAAGCCCATAGATTGACTAGCTACCAGAAAATAAAGAAGTAGGGCAATAAAATAGCAGGTATGTAAATAGACGGGCTCACGCTCTCCACCTGGTAACCCCTCTCTTGATATGATAGTTGGAGTCCCTGCTATGGGAATTCCTCTTCCCGAGCCTCTTTCTTTGCACGGATTCCCGGTTTGGTGAATCCGGTTTGAGTAAGTCATTCAGCCTGGATTTGCTCTATCAAAAGAATAGTTGGAGATGCCAGATCTTTTAGGCGGACAGCATGCCTTTACCGGATGTGCTCGCGTTGTGTCAATAAAGACAGCTAAGTTCGATTACCGCTTGAGGGCTTTACTCACTCTGCAGAACATGTAATTGAATTGGAAGAGTTTCCATCATTCCGACAGCCCTATGGAAGATGCCTCTGTTGTCTGTCTATCATTAGTATAGCTTTGAAACGGCTATAACAGCATACTTACACTAACCCACTCATTCTTATCATGAAAAAGAAAGCTCAGCTTCAGTGACTTGATCCTATGATTTAGCTACTTCTGGTCCTAGCGAAAGTCTTTTTTTACTATAGGTACTTAGTGTTATTGGATGCCCGGATTGTACATCAGGGAAGACATTCTAACACTCTAACATAACAGTAAGAAAGTAAGCTACCTCTCACCCCTCACTGGATATTGAAGCTTCAAGGCATCGACCACATCAACTAATCCATTTCCATCAGCTGGGCATCTCATTGATTCACCATCCCTCGAGGGGCAATAAGGAGCCGAAAGCATGCATGGGTCTATAACCCCATCCAATTCAGTGGAAGTCAGTCCTGCAGTTTTAGCAGGCAGTAGGCTAATAGGCATATCTCATTCAACGCCGGCATACGAAAAGCAGAGCAACTTGACTATGAGCAAGTCCAACTCACGAGATACTTCGTGCCTTCCTTCATCTCTCTTTCATAAGCAGTAGTCCATTCATATCTCATTCATAGGCTGTAGGCATACATAGGCTTCTGTATTTGTGAAAAGAGTTTTCGTAGGCGGTAAGCAGTAGGCAGACGCTTAGCTGGCGATAAGAGGCACTGGCTTATGGCGGTACGAACTACTGGCACTGTCATCTTTCTGCGCTGATCTGTCTGCTCATCCGGATCAATTGCCTTCCACTTTTCCCTCTAGATCATCGATACCTGGAAGGGTGGCTGGGTTGGTTACTGAATCTTGATTCCCTAAGAAAGAGAGACATAGGAACTCAGGACAAGGCCTTCCCTTCGGTATGCGATATCAGTATGTAAAGTTCATTTCTCTCGTAGGCCCTTTTGAAACTTCTGGTTTGAGCCGAAATAAGCTGTCGCAATCAAAGCGATTCCCTTCCTTATTCTAATAGAAAAGGTAATCCGGGCCCTCCCCCTGTCTACAGCTATGCTATCTCTATCACTGCTAAGGTCAGGTTTTTTTTGCTGGATCAGATATGGATATTTCAGCCCTTTCCTTCCTTGTTTGCATTCCAGGTTGGTTCTGGTTGGAAAATGGAATCAAACAAAAGGTCAGATAGGCCTCCCGTCCCATTCTATTTCCTAAGATCCCCTATCTAAAACTAAAAGGCGGATGGAAGATGGCCTTCTTAATGAGCTCTCTCGTCGGTATAGAGATCGGATTTAGAGTGACTTATTCCGCTGTCTATGTTTTCAAACATTTCATCGGTGTCGACATTTTCTTCATCTCAGCCAGTGTAGGCTTGCTCCGCACACAAAGGCTACATCTGGGCCTTTCATTGATTTGACTTTTCAATTCGGATGATCAAATCCTATTTGAAAGCACTTTTATCTGACACTCGCAACTAACTACTCCCCTGTACATATAGGGAAGACCACTACTGAGACTGGAACTCAAAGGCCTCCAACGGTAACTTCAACTCCAGGTAAGGCGGAAGCACTTTTAGGGTTATAAGCAAGCCAGGAATTCGAGGCTAGGAATCTGTCCGATCTCAAAAGAATGGGAGGGTTGGATGGGAATGAAAAAAGGGGAGTCGGGATGGGATCGACTAATGAATATGGTTGTAATGGGTAGGATAAAACATGTTATTATCAGTCATCGCTAGCTGCCGCCTCATAGTAGTGATACGCGTTGGGCGCACGGCTCTCACTCCCCTCATTGCTCTGGGAGAAACTATGAATTGGGGGTAGTTGCCCCAGACGAGGGATAAGGACGAGAGATGGGCAACTAGGTAATATATAAGGTCGACCCAACCGAATCTGTTCGATTCCATCAATCACTCCGTGGGGACGGGAACATGTATCCAATTCATAAATATTATTGTATAAATCCGCTTTCGGCCTATCGATTGAACCGGGGGCTGCTGTTGAGCACTCTTTCCATCACCGGATTCCCTATGCGCTGATTGATGCTTCCTCTCCGACTCAATGAGACCAAGTGAGCTTCTTTCTGGCGCTCTTCCTAGGATTCCTAATGCCTCTTGCTGAAACACAGAATCAGGTATTTTCTCGATTCATCATGATGAAAGCACAGTGAGTGAGTCTTCTTTCCGAGTCGAGTACTAGGCAGTCCATGTAGAGTTCACTTCATTTCTCATACTTTTGAGCCAATCAAGTAAGCGAGAAAAGTAGCGATGGAGGTCCGATGCCTCTCAACCGATTGATTATGCAATTCCATCCTTTATAAAAGTGTTTTTTTCCCTACAGGCCTAGTCCTTCTCTTTCCTATTCCACTGCTCTAAGTGGTCTTTCCCTTGCTGGCTGGATGACTACTATGGACAAACATGACGACTACTCCCAGTCTCTGGTCAATCCATGCTGATGCTAGAAGAGCTATTCCCGAAAGAGAGGAGGAAGACTCACCGCCATCCTGCTCGAACCTTTGCTGCCTGAGTTACATAGCTGACTGCGAGAAGGAAGTCAACGAAGCAGGCCGTCACTGCTATTGGGTTGGGTGAAATAGGAGATTACGGCTAAGAAAGCTAAGCGGGCAAGTATACAGGACAGACCAACTACCCCCTTTTTTTCTAGCTTCTGCCTGCTGCAAGAGCAAGAGAGACGATCCCACATGATGAGATCGATCTGAGCCTGTTGGTGGGCAAGAAGTCAAGTAGGTTGTCTCAATGGAATAGTGTCTTTGTCAAGCTTAGGAAGGAAAGGCAAGCAACCTATTAGTAGGAACCTCTTATATTAGTAGGATCTTCGAGCTGCTTATGCTTACTGAAACGTACTTGCCAAATGCACCACCTTGGTTGGTGGAGCACTAAATCATTCGTTCTCCTCACTACGCTTCCATCCCCACCTTAGGCCCAACAACAGGCCTCCATACAGTTTCTTCTGTTTCTGGGACAGCGGAGAAAACAACAACTGGGGCAGTAGCTTCTTCTACTAGCCCCAACTACTGGTTCAGTCTTCATATGGGATATGCCTTCAACAGCTAACAGCGGGGACATACCAAACAAAGATAACCGGAACTCGCCCTTTGACACCAAGAGATAAGACACAACCTTCTTAAAGAAAGTAACTGGACCTTCTCCTATTGTAGTATCAATGCCGTAGCGCGCCGTTTGGATATGATATATGCCCAGAATGCTAATGGAAGTTGCTCATCCCAAGTACTGGGGAAATCTTCCTTAGTCTTCTTGAGGATCTGCAAGAGTGTTTTGTTTGTAGCCTCCGCCTGGATCAGCCAAGAAGAGTGTGGCCGATGCAGGAAGACGTTATGGATGGATTTGACATAACAAAGCAAGATGCTATCTTTGAACATCTTAAGGCCGAGGGGATCTTGTGCCCCTTGAGAAATTGGAATTTCCCATCGGCCCGTAATAGAATATAACATACCCTCCGATCAATAAGTTCCTTGCCTTACCCAACGTCGAAGAAAAGAAAAGTTCCTGAACTGAGCTCACTGCCTTCATTAAGGAAAGGTAATCCGCTTGCTTGAAGCTCTCTTCCCGTGTCGATGAAGGGGCTTGCGAAATGGATAAAATCGGCTTCAGTATAGGGATTCTGCTTTCATGGCGGCGAAGCGCCCTTCCTGCCCTGACCTTTATTCCATCATCATTTATCCCCATCGAATCCAAATCTGTCTTTTCGGCTCTTCTCTACGGAATTCCATCAGACAGACGAGCAACCTGGCACTGTGTTGAACATATAGAGCCGGACCGGAATGGCAGCGCATGTCCAGCTCAAGCCCGGATCTCCCTCTTTTGTGCTGTGCGAGAACTATGGTTCTTTCCATAGTCAGATATGCGGACGACTCGACCTTGGGCTTAATCTCAAGGTCAATGGCGACATGGAACTTTAGGAATGGATCCAGGGTAAATCACCTTTCAGTATGAGATAAATGTGACCGGGCTGGACTCCGGCTAAATACGACCGGGACAGCATGAAATCGGAGCTTTACCCGACTAGAAGTAGAAGGAGGTCAAGCATTCTTAGCGTAGGAAGGAAGGAGGCATTCTACTTGCTTACCATGCCGGCCGAGAGTTCGATATGGCCACGGTTCCCCCACGTTCCAGATGTCCAAAATGGAAGTGCTTTTCGGCCCTACTTAGTTGACTGAGAATGACAAAGGCTTCATGCCTTTCATATTTCTAATTTGAGCGTACGATAACACTGTTCATTAATAACTTAATTTGAAAGATGGTTGTTATTTTGATAATAGTATTTGAAATGTGTACCTAACATAAGTTGTGTTTTTGCGCTGGAATAAAGATGTGATATCACTTTTCCAAGAATAGATCTATCGAACTTCATACCAGACCAGAAGGTATATCTCTATCTCTGCGTCGGTTAGAGCAATTTGGGATCAGGTTAGAAAAGATAAATCTCAGATGAGATACCGTCTGTAATCCATGATCATCTTTCTTTTGGGGTTGAGAGCCGTTGTATTGTCAACTACCGTTGACCCTTCGCTGACTTGAGATCTCGGCTCCCTTCCTATCCCATCAGAGGCGCTTTATACCTTGCTACGGCTGGATGGAAAGCTCCTATTAAGCTTAAGCTATTTGAATTCTGCCCCCTTTCTTCATTTTCCTGTCAATGGGTGAACCAACTATAGCTATAGATATTGCCCCTTTCCTTCGACTAATAAGAAGAATAAGAGGACTGTGCTCGTAGTGAGAAGCTTGATAGCGAGACTTGAAGGCAACAAAGGAGTGTGACTCGCTGATACCTTATGGCGAATAGCTGTCTTCTTTACCGGTCCAAGTATCGAGAATATTCCATATTACCTGTCCCGTATCTGCCTCACTTAGCAGTCTCAGCTAAGGTGGAGGAGACGTGATGACTTGGGAAAGAATTCAATCCGTGTGCGTAGAGGCCCTGGGACAGCTAATCAAAACTAATACGGCTCCCTTATCTTTGAGAAGGAAGTCATTGAACAGCGGATAGACACCCAAGAAGGCTTTCGTTAAGAGAATTCGCCCATACAATAGAACAAGGAGAGCAATCAACGCTATGGCTACTTTAGGACAATTCCCGCCTTAGGGACCCCTACTGTGACAACAGCTACTACGCATCCCACATCAGATAATGCTATCGACGAAACAACCCTTTATCCAATCCAGACAGATCTAGTAATGGAATTGTATGCTTCCTTCGGGCTTGGTGAAATGACGTACTTATGATTCCCTCTACACTATGGATTGTTGGTCCCTATAGAATGAATAAGGAGAGGCTTATCGATGACCGAGCCACTCTTATACTACTCCTTACCTCATCCCCCCCTTGTCACTTAAAGGGACCGAAGCGAGTCTAAAGGCCAAAGAGTCATGTTTGAAGGCTACTATGCATCCTTCTTCATAGTAGAGTGTAAGGTAGGTTTGGGTATAGCAGGACTTGAACCTGCGACCATTAGGTTAAAAGCCCAATGCTCTACCAACTGAGCTATACACCCAAAAAAAGATGTAGTAGTAAATAAGGATTGGTACGGAAAAGAGGGTCTGGCCTCTTCTCATCATATTAAAGGAGCGCGGCTCTGTATGAGGCTCGTACTGCAGAGCAAGCGAAGAAAACGTAAGGGGAGTCCTAAGCTTGTTCTTTCGCTCAATCCCTTGCTTGTTCTATTCGGCTTTCGACCCTTCCGAATGTTAGTTCATAAAGAGTTTCATATCCGAAACCTTAGTGTTCGCCCAAAGTCTGGATTGAAGTTAGCAACAATAGATAATCCAGTCCACTGGCGAAAATAAGTCTTCATAAGTGATTGTCAGTACCTTATCTTATGAAGTGGAATATACCAATCCACATGGGAGAGGTTGAAGACCAACTAAAGAGTTATAAGGATTGGCCAATTGAAGTATTCATATTGAGCGATAACCCAACCTCGTCATCATATGAGGGTCAAAAAAGCGCTTTCTCTATGTGTCAGTGGGTTAGACAGCAAAGTAGGGGCGTAGAGGCTAAACCCGTTTTCCCCTAAGTAGCTCCAAAGAAAGAGTTCTCATAGTCCCCCAAAGGTGGAGATAGAATCCTATCTTTTGCCCAGAAAAGCGGCATTACCGACTCCTCATGCTATACCGGAAAGGAGGGGGACAGCAAACCTCATGCCAAGCGAACTCTCATTCTTGGTTCAATAAGGAAGTGCAGCTTCGTAGCTATGGCAAGCTAACATCCCCGGGGAAGGAAGTTTCATGTCCATCCAACGTTGAACCAGACTGAAGCCCTCCCTCATAGACGCTACGAACACACACGGAACATAAAGGCAATCTATAAAATAAAGTGAATCCATCACAACAATCTATTTGCAAATCAGCTCATTTTCACGAAAGTAGCTTCTTCTCTCTTTCTAGCAACCTCTCTTCGGATAACACTTGCATCAAGCAGACAGGGCTCGATAAGTGCCTTCTTTGGCGATAGCCATGACCAGGGGTCGGGTACTCATTTCATAATAATGAACCTATCTAAGATTAGGCCCATTGGAGTCCGAATTGGTAAAATGACGGATTCTTCTTTTCGGAGGCAGAAAGAGCTAACTCATAGACAGACATCCACCGGAGTAGTGGCTGGGTTCAGCATAAAAATATCCCTCTCGTTGGGCCATATCAATCGTATGTAAAGAAGCCTTCCTAAAATATATACCTTTCTGGGTCAACTCAACCTACAAGGGCTAGAAATGGAGAGGATGAAGCAAAGCAGCGGCAAGAGCTATAATACATCTATATGCTATTCCGGTGCTATAAACCAAGATCTCTTCGTCAGGATCGAACTCCTTTGTAAGGATTGGATTAGCTTCTTCTGAGAAACTCTGCGATCCCGAGATGAAGATAGATCTGCGCATGACCCTGTGACCTGTAGGCATGTGCTATGGGCCTGCACCCTTTTGCTGCCAGCTAAGGAGATCGATCTAGCTAAGGAGTCACTGATGTGCTCGGCTCGGAACGCCTATGAAAGAGGCTATGAAAGGAATGGTCTTTTCTTCCTGAGATGAATGATGGTGACGAACCAACCAGTGGGAATGTTTGGCGGGGAAGGTGTACTATACCACCGCCCAAGTGTTTGCGATCGAAGGACCTAGAAAGAAGATGAAATCTAGTTCAGGGGCGAAGACGGAAGATTGAATGATCGGATTTCTATTTTTGAAAGATAAAAGACCTGGCCCAGTCTCCAGAAGCAAGCAACCGGGCGGAAGGGGGCTGGGACTACTCCCTTTGCGAAAGCTTCGACACAAGACTCTTATCCTTGTTCGATTGAATCCTCTAAATGATAAAACCATATAAGACCTTACCCCCTAGAATTCGTAAAAGCTTTCCTAACCGGACTAGAATAATGGCCTCGCAAGAACGAAAAGAAAGAAGACTAGGAATTATCCTTCGCCTGATTGATTGCTCCAGCTAGATGGCTTTAGGTGGTAAGGGATCGGATCCTTTCTCGCGCGAGATAAAAAGCTTTACTTGACCTGACTATCACTATTTGTTTTGCTAGGGATATGCTGGGAGGGCGATTGAAAAGTGGGATGACCTATCTAGAATAAAGTCCGCCACGCTAACGACCGGGTGTTTTCTTTCGGCCTTCACCCGCCACTCGTACACACAGCTGCAAACCCTACTTAGTTAGTAGATTGTCCAGTGGCATCAAGATCACGTCGCGGAGATGCAGGTCCACTAAAAAGACAGAAAGAAGAAAAAAGAGAGACAGAAGAGAGGCGTCGAAGGCAAAGGGGGGATCATAGATCGAATCAGCACGATGGAAGGAGGTAGGATCTCTCTCACTCGATCGGACATGCCAAAGAATTATAGATTTGAAAACCTATAATCGGAGTCCATATTCGGAAAGAAGAGACGCTGCCTAGTGAAAGACTAGGCTATGATACCAGTTATGAGCGGGAAGATGCTCTAGATGGGCTCAATTCGTCGCTCTAACAAGACATCCTACCCATGAGGATCGATTCTTCCATAGAAGATAGGCCGATGTTTATAAATTCTTGAATCAAAGGAAGCCCCTACTACAAAGAAGGAAAATGCCCTCCCCAGGTAGTACAGAAAGAAGGGCTCTCTTTACTACCTGGAAGTAGGCATACCTAAGATTCTCCCATAGATGCTTGATCCCACTCTCATTATTAGCTGAAATAAAATGCATATACAAATAGAGTAGGATGAGGCCTCCCCCGGCGCTAAGTACACATTCTATCTATCTTTCCCCTCTTCTCTGGGGATTAGAGAAAGCTCTAAACTCTAAGAAGCAGTGAAACTCTGAAGGGGCACTTGCTCGATGAGCTTCGTTCCTATATAGTTGGTATGCAGAAAGTCCCGGTACTAATTGTAAAACGCGGTACAAAATGAATTGAATTCTTCCCCGGCGGGAGCGGAATCCAGGAGAGCCAAAGACTCCTCAGACCCCGACTCTTCTTCCTCAAAGCCTTCCCCCTCAGCAGGTCGTGGGCGGATTGGTCTCTTTCATCTTGGGACCTGGGAAGAGGAATTCGGCTATTACCGGAGACCAACATTGGATTTGTTTTCAAACGCGTTCATTCCCTCACTATTTTTGTTTGTCTTCCTTCTTGTTTTACTCGCTAAGACCCCCTCCCCTATGTTGATCGAGTGGAGTGACGGAAGATAGTATGGGCTCATGGACGAAAGGAGTTTTATTTCGCCTAAAGATCAAAGGCAGAATGAATGCCAGCAGAGTCAGGAAAGGAGAGAAGAGAAATCGACTGTCATTTCTCTGTCTTTCTTTTGTCCCAGAAGCTATAAGCCACTCGACTACCAGAAAGAAGAGGTAGGCTCGGGTTCGGGGGTCTGACCTTGGCCATAGGTTTTCTTGTGAGAGCCCTGCTCACTTCCGAGGTCGAACCCTTTATGCAGAATATTTTACCATCTGGGTCTTCCGGCGGCTCAGAAGCGAGCGTCAACCAAGCGCCGAATGGTGCGGATGCGGGGCCTTCTGGCGCACAAAACTCGTCCTCGTGGACGGAGGATTCGAGGGTCCCGCTGGTTGAGTACTCCTGTACTTTTCTACTCGAGTGCTTTCTTGGTATGAGCGAGATAAGGACTAAGCTATACTGGTACACTACACTTAAACTAACAACTCTACTTCGGTACATGAGTTACATCTCTTTAAGGTTCCCATCGATTGACCACTAATTGCTTCCTTCGATATGGAACTGCCGTTTACAACTCTTTGATCCACTCCTAGTAGGTGGTATTCGTGGGTCACATTGAGAAAGTACCCACGGGAGATCGCTCTAAAGGAAAGGTAGGCTCTTAAGTAGGCTAGAGACACCTTCGGAGGTGGAAGAGTTCCAGAGGTCAGTTATGAACTGGCAAAACAACACTCGGTCACCAACAAAGCCTAACAGAATGGCTGTTCTCGTAGCTCCTATCAAACGATAGGTGGTCTCATAAGGTCACAGCATTACGGATGCCGGATTGCTTTACTTTAGTTCCTTCCTATAGGAAAAGAAGGAATTCAGGAGTTCCAGGCAGGAAAAGTATACAACCATACCTAAAAAGACTGGGCGCCATTCGGAATAGAAAGAATAGAATATGATGTTGGGGGTGGAAAGATTCCATGGATGTCTTATAGAGCCGTATGGGAAAGATAAGTCTGTTTTTGTTTACCCGAGGAAAAACGAAGGCCATCCTCCTTTCGACATGAAGAGATCGCTTCCCTGTCTTGTTATTAGTAGAAAGCTGGCTTGGACAAGTTATAAATAAGGTAAGGTAGCTTTTACTAAAATAGACCAGATAGAATAGAAGAGTAGATATGGGCGGGGGATACCCAGTGAAAACGACGGATGGAATATCCATATCTAGAGAAGATGAGGTGGAAGAGACAGATGACGTCATCCTTGGAAGAAGGCTGATGAATTAGTCTCACGCATTACCTTACTTTGATTCCCATCGACTGGAGTGCTTACATCCTTTGCTTGCTCGGATGCTTGTGCATTTGATTCGGGGTGGAGTGGAAGAGACTAGCTTCAAATATAGGGTTCTTTATATATTCCCTGCGGGAAACAGATGGACTTGGGCAAACGAACTACCATTTATTCGATTCGTGACTTTGGTTACCCGGTTCACCCCAAGACTCAGTGATAAGGTATACTTAGTAAGCCGACTCCCTTCTTTACTGCAAAGTGGACTGCTTACCATAGGGAATACCCGAATTCGACTTGGGAGCTGACAACCCTTCCTGCAGGGAGTCTTTTGTTAATAGTAATATATGCAGGAAAGGCTGAAGCGATCAATCCAGTCTTTCGATTGTTGAGACAAGACTGGTTGAGTCTCAGGAAATCCTAGCATCATGAGCCGAAAGGTGGGATAAGCTGCACACAAGAAGCGAGTATCCGTCCTAATCATATCCGTCACTATTTCATCTGTCCTAACCTTCTTATCTGCCGTCTTGTAAGATCATCGATACGATACCATACGGGACGCACCTACGAACAAAAAGAACCTCTATAGTAACTTCAAACCAACAAGATTAGCTAAGCTCTTTAGAATAGTATGGCCGTCGTGAAAAGAACCAAGACTCTATAAGAAGCTTCCCTCAACCATAACACATACACTAAACTAGCTCATTAACTAACCCTTAAGCGAAACCCCCGGACAACAAGGAGAAGGAATGGATTTCTTGAATATGAAATGAAAGTCACTCTTATTCTTTATCTTTCCTTCCTTTATCGAGTAGCTGTAGAGTCTCCCCTTAGGGGTGTGAAGAGCGAAGGTACTCATTGTGCACTCTCTTAAGTAGGAGTGAGGGAACAGTCTCCGAATGAGTCGTACCACTCTCCCGAAATAGATTTATTTTATTCACGATCAGCTTGGATCAGGATGTAAGGCCTAGCCTGAGATACTTCCGACGCGCGGTTCAGCTAATTCTCATTCAAAAAAGGGAAACTTGTGCTTATTCATATAGAAAGAGGAAGTCCTATTGACGTATAGAAAGTACTAAGCTTTCATCCTCGCGGCCGGGTCCTACTCCTCAACCGGTACACAACCCATTACGTTAGTGAAGTTAGGACTTTCTCGTCATCTGGTACCCAAACCCCGTCCAATAGGTTGTCACCTGTAATGGTTTCATTTATCATTTCTTCTCATACGATCTTTCTCTCGCCTTTACCTTCGAAGGATTTCACGACTGAATACTTATTTATCGCACCCTTAGCGATTGGGCTTGAAAGTCCACTTAGTAGTGGATCGGAGACTCTGCAGTTGAAACATGGTATATCGACCAGGGATTGTGTACTACCAAATAATCCAAAGGCAGGATCCAAGACCTCGACAGAAGGCCCCTGAGCTTTGTTCTAAGCGCTGAAGAAAGGCCCGACTAGAGAAGAATGGACAGCCGCGTAGACGCCGCAAGACGAAAGATTGGATCGATGACCGCCACACGAATGATGCCGTGGCCTCTAGCGCCAGTTTAGGACCCCTTGTGATAGATTGGCTCACCATAGAAAGCATTTGACCGATTTGAAGGAAGAACCCCTGAGACTATTCAATGTCCTTCTTTTCGGCTGGAAATAAAGAGAAGCAGCTCTCCTGCTGCCTTGTTGAAGAAAGGAAGCGAACAACCACTCAATTTCTTTGAAATAGATTCGCTCATCAAGCTTCCAATGCTGTCTTATCTTCTATGCGATATATGCGTTCAGTTGAAGTTCTTCGCCTTGGTCTACTCCTTCATGTAGTGAGTCGAGGTCCGTCCCTAAGGAGAAAGACGAAGCAAAACCCCAACGATTAGAAACTAGGGTTGGACCCCTTTTAAAGAAGGAGCGTGAAGGTGCCGAAAAGAGGGCTTTTATCACGTTTGAGAGTGTTGGGAAGCTTCAAAGCAAAGTCTTTCTTTCCAACCTCTCCTCTCCCGTTGGTCGAGCGTCTTTCAACCTCTCCAACGCTACAAAGCTGTCTAACCTCGGAATCTAACCTGAATGAAAAGGTCAGTTTGAAGAGCTATGGGGTATGTGCTTTGTTCTAGCTTTCGTCTACTCTTAATCTTAAGCTGTCTAAGGGCTCTAATGCTTACACCGATCCAAGGAGCTTACTAGCTTCATAGCAAGAGGAAGTACTAACTACTAGCTCTTCTAATTCATCGGTAGATTGAGGAATTGAGGATTTCTTCCCATCTGGTTGAGAGAAAGAAGCCAAACAGAAGGGCCAGGTCTTTAGGGCTTTACAGGGCTATTTATTATTAGTGGTTAGAAGACACCCGTTAACAACTACTTCACAGGTGAGTACCTTTCGAAAATGAAATGAGGGAATAAAGCATTAATAGAGGAGACTATAGTACAAAGAGCAAGCGAAGAGCTACCAGAAGTGCTAGCAGCTGCTAGGAGCAAGAAATCATTTTCTTCTTCGACCCCCTTCTTGGATGTGTAGAGGCTAGGAACTTCCTTCTGTACTCTTACTTACGAGACAGTTCACTACGAATTCTATGTGTTAAGCATGTAACAAGGCTAACTTTCCAATCTTCCAATCATGCCAAAAAGTCGGGTTTTGGCCACTCAAAAACACCTTTTCGTGAAAACACTTTACTAGAATAAATAGTTAAAAAGCGAACCTCAAAATGAGTGGTCATAGAGTCATTTCATCAAAAAAACCAGGGTTTTGTAACTGAAAAGTACGGCGAAATCGTGTTTGCACGAGCAAGCAAAATAGAAGAGCTGGTCTGTTCCCATAACCTATCCTTATTATAGATTCCCGCTCTTCTTCGACAGGATGAAATCAATGCTTGGTTCCTGCCAGTTTGACGAGTACTACAAGCCTTAAAATAAATAAAAAAAGATAGAAATATATACTTTCTTAAATCAATGTGCTGAAAGATTGACTTCCTGAAGCTTGAAAGCGGGAAAGAAGGAATCGAACAAGACCCTCCTTACACAGAGGAGCAATCATAGGTTTTAGACTCTTTCTCGAGTGTGATCCTATCTTCACTCACACGGCTATTTACTCCTTTCCTTTGTATGTGCATCTCCGTCCCCTTGGGATGAGACTAATGGAGTACAATCGTACGAAGAACCTGAGTTTAGCAGATGAAGATGAGTTCGCGCGTCAGCGTCAGTGGAGAAGGCCGACGGCGCTAGGCAGGCTTAGGGGAATTCTAGATAGAGCATATTGGAGAGAGAAGTACAACGTGGTTTTGAAGTTTGTGGTGAATATTCCTTATCCTACACCGGTTACTTTCTTTCGGAGCCGGCGGGGCGTACTATCTCGATTAGGAATTTACTCGCGGCAGTTCTCCCCCTTATATAAAAGATATCTATATATATTATATATACTAACTCTTTGGTTGGATCGGACAGGGACTTCTATAAAGATCTTTCCACTCATTCATCATACTCAAAGTCGAAGCGGCATGGGAGGCTCGGAAAAAGAACGAGAATCGGCGTCGTGGTGGTGCTACGAGATGGCGATTTATCGTATAGAATAATAGATCCGCGGACCAATTGATTGACCATAGATGCGAACCGATCGACTGCTATCTAAGAGATAAGTAGTTCTTCTATCGTTCAAGGGCAAGGGGAGAACATGTAGCGGCTTGCCTAGATCTCGTATTTCCCACGTAGTCCGTATAGGTCAAACCAACGATTCTAAAGTAATAGAGAGATTCTTTTTCTGGTATGTAGCTCCGCGAGCTAGGAGCGCATCATCGGGGCAGGGCGAAAACGTCTAGCTGAGTCGAGAGTAATTCCGCAGGAGTTTGGTTCAATTCCCATTGGAGGAATCGGATATAACCCCCTTGAACGACCCCATCGAAAAAATCATAACGCTCCTTAATCAAGAGAGAATTCCAATGTGTTAACGTGGAGAGGGTTAGTGGGTCTACAATTGAACCGGGGATAGTAACAGTCCCGGAAACGTAGAAAGGGTCCTTGAGTATGTCCCATATATCTTTCTCTGGAAATATTTCATGAACCGGTATCCCCTGCAAAATTTCTTGCCCTGCCGATCCGGATGGATCAATCATATCACAATGGTGGGACGCTCCTGCTACTATCTCTTTTCCTTTCATAATACTGCTTTATCGTTCTAGTTTCCGCTTCTTGCTCTAAAAATAAAGAAAGACTTGTCGGAAATCGCCTTGGTCCAACCAAGAAAGGCATGGGAGTTTTGGGCGTCTGAAGGTCGAGTTAAGTAAAGACTACCTACTACCTTATTTAAGATAATAATGAAGACTGCCTACCTAGAAATAGAAAGATCCCTCGTTGCACACTTTCTAGATCTCTGTCTCCATTATCGGCTGCATGCTCTAATTATCTCGCTCTTGAAAAGACACCATTCTTACTCTTTCAGTATTGAAGTGATATTCTACTTCTTCTAAGTTATATTTCAAAATACGTTCACACCCAGACTACCGTTGCTTGGATCCCTCTACGGCCCGAGTTTATACCTCTCGGTCATGTTGTTTTTGACGAGACTCTCTTACCTTTTGCAGGTGTCCACCCTCGCTCACCTCCTTCTACGGACCCAGCTACTCTCTCTCGATAGTTTATGGACCGCCCAGGCTCTTCTGCACAGCCGTCCACTCGGACCTCACCAGATTCGGTTTATTTGCCCCCATCTTCTGGGCCTGTCATATCTCTCTCCTCCCTTCTGGCCATTGAAAGCATTCCAATTGCAGCTTCTTCGTTCAAAAGAGCATTTACCTAATCTAATGCCATGCCCTGCGTCCTAATCTCCTAATGCCTTGACTCCAACAGCTAAATGGCATCCTTTCTTTTCTTCCCTAAAGCCTTCAAAGATCGAATTCTTCCTCTCGGGTTCCTTCACTTAGAGTAGTGAATCCAGTGAAAGCCGAAGACTAAGAAGAAGGTACGGAAGCCGGGAAAAGGACTTCATACGATAACGAGACCATTCACAGCGGAACAAGAAGAATCACAGTCGACTCAACTTTAGCTATCGAATCAGTAGCTGCCTTTAGAGCTGGGATAAGTAGGGTAGCAGCTAAGATGAACTAAAAGGACTCTCCTCAATCCTCAACCTAGACATAGAACTTATAGCTCTGGAGCTGATTGAATTTATTCTTTTTAACAGCTACCGACTCTTCTCCTCGCTCACTGGACTCCCCCAACCTAGTCTCAGGTCAAGAGAGAAGAGCGATGGCATACCTTGAGTCACTCGCTTCCATTGGGCGAACTTTCATCTGTTATCTTTCCTTCTTTCTGCTTTTATGGTCAAATGAACCGCTTTCCTTCTCACAGTTAGTTCGATTTTCTTTGATCCTCATCTCGTTCAGTCTTGATGGAAATACCTTTATTACGTCGTTCAGTTCAAAGAGTCATTCTGGCATCCGCTTTCAATCCAGCAGAGTAAGGGGCAAAAGGATCCTACGCAAGTGGATCGACAGAAAGCTAGGGTTTTTCCCTTCAACTCCTTTTCTAAGGAACTAAGGAGTTCACGATATCTCGCTGTTGGAGATATCTAGCCAAGCGATTCACCTGATCCAGACACGCCAATAGGCGGGTTTTAAGATAGTAAGTAAGAGTAGTGGCATTCTCATCCAAAGGAATAGAACTGGATTGCGAACTTACTTATCCTTTGGATGAGACGGAAATGAGAGTAGTTCGGCCTATGGGTGTGAGTCCTTTATCTGCCTTCCTTTTTCTGCTTCAAGAAAGGAAAGAGAGAAAAACCCCTTATAAAATCCCCCAGCCCAGTATGGAAGAGGCAAAAGCCAGTTTATTTCGTAGTGACGAATCACCAAAGACTACAGCAGTGTCTACAAGCGGGAAAGCAGCGCTAAATCCGTCTCGCGTAAACCTGTATCGACTCAATCTGTTATAGAAAATATCATAGCTTTCTAAAGAATAGATTCTCTTGTTTTTATTTACTGCTTGAACTAAACACAGTAAAGTGAATGAGGAAAGTCCGAATAACGCTCCTTCGTGACACCATCAGTGAGTATGAGGTTCAGCTTGACGAAGGACTCGGACACTTTCCAAGGTGTCCAGCCAAGTCCTCTTAGTGTGAGTCTTAGCGCTCTTAGTAAATAGATTTGTAATATCATATTTTAGATAAAGAATTTACTATTGCGCTAAAGCTACATAAGAAGACTTCTCGCCTTAGTGGTTGGATCAGTCCAACCAGTGGGTTTGGTCAAGACAGGACCTTCATGTTTCTTTCCAGAAAACATTAGGTTCGGGTTACATCAGTATGAGGGTGGATCCACGCAACCACATGATGTGCCCGTCGGTGGCAACGAGAAACACAACTGTTCGAGCGTTCCGATTCGACAAAGGTAGAATGCCTGGTCGAAGGTCCAGTACAGTAGGTAGCAGGCGTGTTCGTTTTGGCTCCAAATAGGCGATGCACCATCCTTGCAGCTACGTACGTTTTCCTTGACTTGACAGATTCATCCAAGAGGAGGGAAACATAAAGTATCAGCATGAAGAGGTTAGCAGTGAAAGAGGCATTCATTTCTTCATGAATATTCATAGCTTGGTGATTAGAGGAAATCGTTCACCTCTAATGTGACACGTTCCCTCCCAGTTATATGATCAACGGGATCAGTCGGCTAGAGAGCGGGGCTATTCTTCTTCCGGGGAGAAAAAGGGTCTTCGTCAACATGTTACGAAACCCATTACTTTACTTAGAAAAGCGAACATCTGGGAAAGGGTGAAATGGCTTTCTTTTTTCTCATGATATACCAATCAGAATGGAGGGTCCTACCTACGTACATGATTGATAGAATCACTACGTAGGGAGGGAGTTTGGTGTATTCGTTTGTAGTGAGTAGGACCTCTTTCTCGTTGATCAGTTCGCCTCCGAAGTAGGAATTCCTACGGACGAGGCCGGATTGACTAGCCTAACCCACCCTTCAGGAGGAGTTGGGTGCTCCGCTTGAGTGTGATTTACGAAGGGTTTGGTAATACCCGAAAAGAGATCGGGGTCGATAGTTGGCAGTTGGCAAGGAACTTGATCCCCCGGTTCGGTATAACTCTAATTCTGGGAAAGAAGTCGGTGCCCTTTCACTTCCCTTCGTAGTCAAATCTGATGATACGCTTTGGCGATGTTACCTACCAAAGAAAAGGCCTGCTAGGTGATCGAAATCGCTTAGGTCAGTGAGGACTCACTCACTCACCTACTCCTTATCTATTTCATAGTTTCTTCTATCTACTGAATTGAAAACCGGGAGATACAGCTCTTGTACTAAAGAAAGAGCTTCCGTAAGAACTGGAATATTAGAAAAGTATAGAAAAGGAACTCGAAAGCTTTGAACTTGACTGTTCAATCTTGTTCTAACTTCCTATTGTAAGAAGAACATACGACCGGAGGGTCAAATAAGGTCTCGAGTTTACTCCATGAATAGGTATTTATGGTACCAATGTCCATCCAGGTGTATTACATATTTACCCTCTCCCAGATCATCAGGAGGAAGGACAAGTTGTTGAGGTCCTCCCTGATCTGGTGAAGGATGAAGCCTTTCTAGTGTTAGCTACACTTCTGCTTTCTCGAAAGTACCTTTTCTGCCGTTCCCTCTGAAACTTGTTGTTTAGTCGAGACTGGATTCTCTTTCCCTTCTTTCTTCTCATACGAGAATTTGCGACTAGGATACAGCGGAAGTACGCCTCACGCCTCCTATAAGTACTACCTCCCTTCCTTGACTTCTTACTAGTAGTTGCTACCTTTCTTGATAAAAGTGGCTAGGGACGGATTCTAGGCCTTATTAATAAGAGTTGCTCTGTAGCTCTTGCTTGACTTAGTTGTACTCCCCTACTCCCCGCCAATGTACGGATTGGGGGCCCACGCCGGAGCGATCGATGGAGAGTGATCTTGTGCGGTTCGATAAGGAATGCCCAGATATCCGAACAGAGCTTTTAGATCCACGCTAACGACCGGCTATTCTTGAGGGATCCTGCAACAAGATGTGCATCTCCGACATACGACGATTGGCTGACCTGTGGGGAATGGGGCCTAATCTATTATGGTTTCAGGCTCGCATCAACGATAGAAGTGATCAAGCCCAATCCGAAAGCTTTTTCATTCACTTATGTTCTAGGTCGATTCTTCCCATCCCGTCTTGCGACGGTGCCCTCTTAGTAGGTCCGATAAGCCCGCATATGATGCCCCCGCTGGGGCTGTTTCGAACTTGGTCCAGTCCAGCCCCTGCAATTCTTTTGATAGGCGCTCAAATTATTCCTTTGTCTGGACGAATTCGAGATTGAAAGCTTCGCAAAGCTCCTCAAATTTTTTCTCATTAGTGTAGTGTGTATCAATCTTTCCAAGGCTTTCAACTTATCTCTTAAGATTATAAAAACGTAACTTTCTTTCATTTCCTCGTGTGCTTCACTTCCCGGTTTGATATAAGTCAAAGAGTAGCGCTCTTCGTTGTTGGAAGCACTATCAATACCGGGAGTCGAGGTGGAAGAAGACGACGCGGACGAGACGGATTGTGGTGGAGTAAAGAATCGTTCTTTGCCCGAATCCGTTTCGGAGGATGCATGGCCGATAAGGGAGTCCGACGGAGTCGCCTGAGACTCTGAGCTTGATGCGCCTGATGTCCCCTCGCCGAAAGGGATCATCATATGGGTGAAGTCCTCGCCTGTGAGCAGCGCTCGTAAAGCAAAGCCTACTGTCAAGGCAAGTCCCCCCGGGAGGCCCAATTTCAATAAAGCACAGGCGACCCCCCTATCTTCACAAATACGGCCTGAAAAAGGCCCATCAAACAGCATAGCACAACAAGTATAAACAAAGAGAAAGTAACCCTGTTTAACAATTTCTTTCTTACATCGTCATACACAATGGCGTCTATACTGATACCCCTCTGTCGTACGGTACGACAGACTATAACTAGAATAAGGGGGTCACTCTGTCCTTCAAGACTCATGTTATCGTTCACGCTTCCCGGCCAGGGCCTAAAAGGCAGCTACATGTCTACTATTTATTCATACTTGAGAAATGAAGGACTCTCTCTATCCTGAGTTACTCAACCAGACCCGGACCTTACTCATACTTACTTCCCGGTACTCAAATCCGCTATTTCTCAACCGGACTCGAAGACAGTGGTCTAACCATTTCAAAGTGCTAGTACTCGAGGAATGGCATAAGATTGCAAAGACTCGAGAACTGAAAGGGCATTGGCATCGGGGCTAGAAAGCAAGCAAGAAAGGAAAGCTAGAGAGAGATAGCCCTTTTCTAAAGTATATATAACCATTCTAAAGGCTTATAATCAAACGGACTCTAAAACCATAAGGCATGGGGTTCGCTTGAAAGTGAAATTCATGAGCTTGTTAACGGTACCTGGGCACGCACCTCTTGCTAGCTGTTCTACCGCCATCAAAGATGGCCTGTAGCTTGATTTCGAACAGAGAAATTGCTTCTTTCTATTAAAGGATAGACGAGCACACGTACGCGAAAGAAAGCCAAGGAAAGAGCGGCAAAAGCTTTTTATCTTTTATTTCAAGAAGTAGATGCCATGAGGATGCCCAATGGAGAATAAGATGTCAGCTGGGGGATTCAAGCTCTATACCTTACCTCTCCCAAAGGGCAAAGAAAAGGCCTATAATCAACGCAAAGGGGAGCTCTAAGGATAGGATACTGGCAGGGATAGAAAGATAAGAAAGAAAGGCAAAGGCCAAGGTTCATTAGCTCCATAGTTGCTAACAGGTAGGGGCTGTTACTGGTCCGCAGATGAACTGAATCTCTCAAGTTGTTGAGCAGGAATGGGAACCTAGCAGATGCACTCATTGCTGATGCTAATGATTTATAACATTTCAATAAATAGACTATAGAAAACGACTCCAAAAAAGTCAAATGCAAGAGAGGTTGGTAACTAGGTTTTCGGGTCCTGACAAAGGATGGAAACCGGCTTTCCTTAATCCCGATAAGGGTGCGGGAGGAAAACTGCCAGATCTATGGCTGATAGATGGGGAACTACCAACCTCCACAGGAGCCGCTAGCTCTCTAATGAAATCCAGTCCCCTCGAGAAGGGATGCAGTAGAGCTAAAATCTCACCGGAGGAAAAAACTTCGATTACAAGGTGCGTAGCTTGCTTGTGAAACAAGGAAGAGGACAAGTGGAACGTCTATAGCTCCACTTTGTTAGTCTCGGTACCCACTGAAACTAGGAAAACCGAGAGGGGAAGCTGTGGCATTGATCCGCCAGCTAGAAGCGAAAGAACCTATCTTTCTTGCCCCTGAGCCTTTCTTCGGCAAAATCACTGTCAGCAACCTTTTATAAGAATAAAGAGGATCGTGCCTTAGGTCAATGAAATGTTCCAGGAAAGCACCAAAGGGGCAACTTCAAATAGAACGAGTGAAACTGATAATAGATAGAGTTTTAGGTAGTTCACCAGCACACCCTTGAATGAATCTCAATCGAATGGGACTCGTTCGCCCAAACAACACGCAATGGAAATGCCCCAACCAACATAGCTTGCTAGCTGAAGGAGCTGCCAGAGCAGATGAAGTCGACAAATCGGGTCTAAAAGCAAAGGCCCGTACATAGCATTCTAAAAACCTATCTACGATTGGCTTATCGAAAGCCCTAAGTCAAGTTTTTGACTAATGAGAGGAATTCCAGTGGGGCAAATGCCGCCAGATGCGAGCCTTTGCTATGGTCTTTACAGGATAATTTTTTAAATATTCAATAAAGGCGCTAGCCCCTTTTGGATTTCAAAAATACAACTAACTCCTTTCTCAAAGAAAGCCTCTGTGGTTTGTGAATACCTCCCAACAGTTTAAGGCTCTACTGCCTTTTCGCATCCTTTTCTTTTCTAGAAGTCAGTAATGTGGGCTGGCTTACTACTCCCCGATATACCCTATTTCCGGCGAGAGATTCCTGGTGGATCCAAGATAAAGAGAATGACTCTGAACCGCATAAGTCGAAGTGAGTTCCCGGAGGTGGGTAATAGCCTTTTACTTGGTGACTTTATCTCTTTACAGATTGAATCAACTTCCTTCTCACACCACCGGAAGGTTACGCAGGCAGGGCCCACTTAAGGTTTTTCAGAGATTGGAGAGAAAGATGTGAAGTCAACGATAGAAGGCAAGCATCCAAATAAACAGATTGCTAGGAGCAAGAAGAGAAGAGATGCATCGAGACTCACCTGGGGAAGAAAGCAGAGGGATACGTATGTGATGGAGATCCCATCGTAATTTCGAAATATGGAACCCTATTATCCCAACCCACCCCATTGATAGGGGCCCTCTTTTCGAGTCGAAGGACTGTGGGCTTCAAATAGGTAAAAAGAGGTTCCTTGATCAAGGGATGGAGAGATAGATTAATAGTTTGGATCTCTGCAGAGGGCCGCTTGGTGCTTCTTTCCCTCGATCGGTCGCCCCAGACGACGGGCGAGTTCAGTCGGAGTCTCAACTAAACAAAGTAGCAAAAATCATATCATAAGAGAAGAAATGAAACAAAGGATACGGTTCACTAGGTTCTACCACTACAAGGCCCAATCATACTCAAAAGAAGAGTTTGATCCTGGCTCAGAAGGAACGCTAGCTATATGCTTAACACATGCAAGTCGAACGTTGTTTTCGGGGAGCTGGGCATAAGGAAAAGAGGCTCCTAGCTAAAGGTAGCTTGTCTCGCCCCTGAGTGTAGTTGATCTAACCTAGTTCTTTCGTTGAGGTATTCAAGTTGAAAGGAAAGCGTATAAAATAAAGAGGGGAAGAGCGTATCGACAAAAGCTCTCATTTTAGGAAAGTAGGTTGGTTTTCGTTCAGAAGGCTGACGGGCTCCTCGTTTCCGAGAATAAGAAAACAGGAGGATGGGGCTTGGGATCGGATCTTCTAAGGCGGACTTTGCCGGGTATGAAGGAATGAGGAGCGCGAAGGGTTAGAGCTTTGGGAGTGCTTGAAAGTCTAAAGGTGAAACAGCCTTCGTCCTAATCCCTGGGGAAGGGACTGGCTTAAGGAAGTTGAGTAGGTTAGGCAGATAGTTGTTCAAAGATGTTAGTAGTAGCTCCCTGCTTGATAGGACCTACTTGGCTTAGGTTGTTGAAGAAGCAGCGATAAGACCAACAGCACTTTGTATTGACTTCATGCTCCAATCAGAATGAGTTCGTGATCTATCAATCCGAAAGGCAGAGCATACCCAATGAGCGAAGGAAGGAGTTACGAAGCCAAGATCTTAGTTTGAGCTAGGGAGCTTCGGTCTTGGTCAATCAATCCTGGCTCATAGTCCTTTTTTCGTGGCGATAATATGTAGCGGACGTACCTTCCTTCTGGCTTCAAGTATGAAGGAGCTGTTCTTCATCAATCCCCGTTTCGTGTAGAGCTATACTTGAACGGAAACAACCTATTTATCAATATAAGGGAATGACTGTAATCGTTTGTAGTGATCGATCCTCGGGCAGTTAGCTATGAGATGAAGCAGCTATAGTTAGTGTTTTATAGGTGATAAGGGATGCTACTAGTTCCTCGTCCTCGGGTTGGTTGATGTCGGAGCAAATAAGGGAGAAGGAAGTTGCAGAGTGAATTCTTTTCTATTTGATTGTTGGCTGTTCTATTCTAGTTGTTGTCCTTTGTTTGTAGTTTGCTTTCATCCGAATTAGTGGTTTCAGATGGATTCGTCTTTTACCCACTGGAAGTAAAGTCTAGTGTGGTTCCACCTCGCAAGGAGAACAAGCGATAGATTTCAGATCAACAGGGCTTAATCAAATAATCAAGGAGGAAAGGAATAGGAAGAGAAAGAGCATGTGTGCTAAGGCACAAGGTCCCGTATTGGCACTTTCAGGTGGGAGGAAGCCAGTAAGCGAAATAGGAAGAAAGGGAAAGTTCCATGAATCAGCAAATCCTTGTTTTTAGTTATAAAGCAAGATCCCTACGATCGAGAGTGCAAATGGCAAGTTGAATGGTCTGGTTCCACTTAGCCCGAACACGCAAGTAAGCAACACGCACAAACAAGTACGCTTTAGCTACTAAGCTTCGAAACAACCAATAGGCTTACTTCGAAATAGGAGCTTGAATGAACACCTTTTTAAGAAAGTAAGGACAAAGGCGAGTCCTCCCATTACTGGAAGCGGCTCAAAGCCTATCCCTGCTTTTCTATCAACAGGAGCTAGACCTACTTCATCACTATATTAATCAACCGATCCAGAATGGGCACATAAACTGTTCAGGAAGTGAATAAAGCAGAAAGATACACATTAGTATTGGACTGAACCCAAAGAACCACCTCCGCTTGTCCCCTCAGAGTAATAATAAGTTTATGTTCACCATACCAGAAGGGTCTATCAACCGAAGGCTAAGAAGAGCAAGAATCTATTATGCCTTTCGCTCAGTTATGAGCCAGTAATAGAACTCGGTGCTTACACCTCTAAAGTAAGCCTCGCTCAACAATTCCTCGATACCAAAGCAAAAGTGATCTTTCGCCTATTATTGTTGGCTATTCCAATGCCAATGCCAATGATAGAGAGATTAGGGGAATATACTGACCGAGAAGGAAGAGAGAGTCAGACCCTAAATGCTTACGGGACAGAGAGGAGATACGCTAGTGAGATGCGCAGGTGTATGAGCTCTGATTTGAATTCAAAACTGCGTAGGATCAAGAAACCCCCGGCAAGAGTAGGCCAAACAAGCAAAGGAATGAGCGCCTCGCCTTTACTCTAATAAGGGCGTTAGCGCAGTGCGAGTTACGTTCGATGTGGTGTCCTGTAGACTTTGGTCTCGATCAACTCAGTGCTTAGATAATATTTTCAATCTACTGTAGAGGGCTATGGCTGAAACATGGTTCTGGCTAGAGCACTTTGGGTTTTATCGCTCCTCTCTCGAATCCTCTGTATTGGTGTAGTCTATAAGACTGTATGCGCACCTGAGCGAAAACTTGTAAAGTTAGAGTGAGTAGGTTAAGGTGTGTCCAAAGGCAACCTGTCCGGTTGGGAAAGCGATATGGACAGGTCAACCCTGGTCGATGTCCCGTGTTAACGGTAGCATCGATATCTCGGGTTAGTCACCGAGACGCCCCCCCATGGTGGGACAAGTTCCCCATAATTTAGGAGAGTTGTTGTCGACATTGGCTTAGCGCAATAGTCTTTGATCTGGGATACGGACTTCGGAGGGGAGTCACTTCCGAGTCGCCCAGCTGGCAACATGGGTCAGGCTGTGAATGTATAAAAAAAACACCATGACTCACTAGTTCTTTCAAATATTACTGCGCTCAGTGTCGACTTCATGGCGTGGGATCTTTGAAGGTCCCAAGACCATTATCGCGGTCTTAAATGAGGCCACGCTTTTGGTCTTCGACGATTACACCAAGGAGAGATGCATCGCTGCATTCCTTCTAGCCAAGAAGGTATACTGGTTAAGGAGGAAATCAGTCTTTTTATGAAAGGCTCTTTATCTAAAGCAGTGTGCCTTTGCGCTGCAGAAAGCTTATGCAGGAGATCCAGCAACCTGAAGACTCCCTTTTCCAGGATCTCTCACCCGTTCAGGATACCCAACGATTATTCCATCCTTCCATAGAAGAATGAGATATTAAAAGGATGAGAAGGCGGATCAATTAGTCCAGTTGTACTTGTCATGGTTTTCATTGGCGAAGGTCATTCAGTTGGCTAAGCCCTTGCCCTTTGACAGCATAGTGCAATTGCCAAAGGACATTGATTCCGTTATGAGCTTCTGCTCAGAGTTTCAAGATTTTTGACGAGGTCTCATTAATCGTTATTGACCTTTTTTCTCTCTATGGTGGGAAGGGAAGTCCTAGAGTTTAAGCGGATAGAGTGGGAAGGCTAGAGTTAATGCCTACCTTTCAATAAGACTACAGTTTACCTTTCCTAATCCTAAAGCAAGAAGGCATAGAGTCGATCTACCTATGACGCTTGTCAATGGATTTGCTTACATGATAGTGATGCTAATGGAATACTTTTTTTATGTTATTCAAAGAGTCTGAACTTCTGATTGGTTTTCTTCGGCGGGAACACTAACCGAATATCGAAATATCAAGACTAAGCTCCGCAACAATATCAATAGTTATCTCGGGATCCGAATATGATTGCTAAATCGCGTAATAGATTCGCCAGGTTTAGTAAGAGAAGATAAGGCGGGAATCACACACTAGCAAATCTCAGGAAGGACGGAAGTCTAACTCTTTAGTTAGAGTTCTTGCTTTGTAGCTGGTAATGCTACTCCCTTACTTGACTACGTCTCTGTTAGCCGATACAGGACTTGATTCACAGGGGAGTAGGCCAATGCATTAGACTTTCAGTTAGGCTGCCAGGCAGTCAGAAATTACATATGATAGAGCGCGGTGGAATTACCATTTTCAGAATGGCAGCTAGGAAAGCTACAAGTGTCTTCTTAGTCCCGCTTGGATCATTCCTCTATCAGACGTATAGAAGAATTGACTGCTTTTGGTGAATGTTAGTTGTTTAGTTTGAGAACCGGGTCCAGAAGAACGAAATCAGTGTCTTCTTAGTGCGTTACAGTCTTCCCCCGGGTAAATCCTACGTAATGGATTTAGCTCGAAATGACTACGCATAGCAAGAATATGAGGACTTATCCTCTCTAGTGTTGATGAGTTTGCCTTCTCTGCTTAGCTTGAAGCTAGGGGCTCCGTCGTCTGTCTCTATTATTGAGTTACAGGGTTCATAACCCGACTTCGCTAAGCTGGATGTCATTCGTTTCAGTCTTTTCTATTGAAATGTGCCCGTAAGCTATAGAATGATAAGAGCGGGAAGTCATAACTACATAAATGAGTTGGGGCGCTCCGCGCCTCTTCCCAATTGTTTCAATTATGTATACAAAGAACAACGGGGACTCCGAAGAACGTTGAACAACCCATAAGCTTCGCTAAAGCGACTACGTTCCTTGGCGCGGATCTCTTAATCCCTTCTAATCTCTTCCAACAGGAACTACGAAAGCAACTGTAACTACTAAGGTAGCGGGCGTAGAGAATCTTCTCTAATCCTTTAGCTGCTAATAGATCTTTCTCTTTCGCTCTGCCTGTAGATGAACGGGGGCGTAGTGAAAGCTAGTTTCAGAGACGAAGTAGGCTTAAAGCCGGAAATTCAGAGTTCCATTGAGTTACGCGTACTTCCTGTTATTGTTGTTGCCATCCTGTCATTCAAAGTAGAAAGAACGAAATGAAGAAATGCGAGATTATGAGTTCGCATTCGCATGTGTTAGGACAACCGTAACAACCAAAGAAACCTAGGCCAAAAGCCATATATAATCGAATCGAAATCCGCTAAGATTGACTGAAGACTATACATTACGGTGGTTCGATAAGTGGGAATCTAGCTCATTGGATGTCTTTACCCTATGTTCCTTCTAGTCTTTCTTGCTTGAGAGTGAAACCGGAGTTAAGTCATTATATTTAGCCCGGAAGAACGTCAGAATCTTTCTCTTTGTAGGCTCGGAATGCCGCCTCTCATCTGCCCCGGGCTATTGGAATTGAATCAGTGGGCTAAGAGCGGAGTCCCTGGGACTTGGTAGTTTGTAGTTGCATTGCCTCCCTTGATAGTGGCAGTAAGGGATTACACCAAAATACAAATAGTAGGCATCTCAGCGCATAAATAGGACTTCTTCACCAGGCATTGGAGATTGGAGATCCGCGGTAACTCTATATCAAGACTTCTGATTGGTTTTCTTCGGACTTCTATCAAATATATATTGTTAAGTGCCTTATCAGTCGAGCTATTTCATATCCTTTATTCTAATAGAACCAGGAAGTCCCATAAAGTCAAAGATAGGATAACAATATTTGGTTGTTGAAACTTGACTTCCTTACTTGCCAACTTCTACTACACCAGACGGTGACCGGCTCAATAGAGCACCTTTGGGCGCTGGCTGTTCGAAAGAAAGGCAAGGTAAGGACTTGAATTCCAGATCCTATTATCTAAGATAACACAAGTGCAACGCTCCTGAGCTATTACCTATGGTCGACTTTGTACCTTAGACAAGCACTCTAACCAAATAGGCTATGCTGCTCCCTCCATTAGATGGCACGCAAGTCAGCTAGGAAGAGTGCGAAACCTTGCTTCTTCGGTCTCAGTCAAGCATTGGTCCTCTATTTCTAATCGAATCTTCTTATAAAGTAAGTAAATCAGGGAATATATTCGGATTCAGTTCCATATTAGATGGAAACAGTTATCATGTGTTCCGGGATATTGAATTGTAGAAAATACCCGATTTTGAGACGTAACCCAGGAGAGGAGATACTTCAGCGGAAGCATAATGTCCTTCTTTCGCTGAAGCTAGCTAGCGGACTCATTCAATACCCGGTATCTTGATCCTGTTCAATTGGATACTCTGTTGAAGCCTGCCATGGAAGGGAAATCTCTTTAGGAAAGCAAGTCCCATCGAGTTAGCTCTAGGAGTCAAGGCATGCCTTAAGGTAGCGACTTTCAGGTGAGATGGTTCAATAGTAGATTAGATAAAGGCTCTTGCTACTTCCCACGAGGGGAGGAAAGTCAATAGCGTAGATAAGGAAGTGGCTATTCTTGTTCATGACTCCGCTGCGCTCCTATTTCATGGAATAGGAATAAGCGCCGCTAGTCTTTCTTTTCTGTTACAGAATCCGAAATGGACTTATTTCCAAAGGCTTGGCTAGCTAGAAGGGAAGGCAAGAGCGCTATAAGAGGTCTTGAGGGAATCAACGAAGGATGAAGGTCCGAAGTTGGCTACTGGCGGCCAAGCTTCTAAGTACTTAGCCAACGGATACGAATTCGAAAGATAGGTCAATCTCCGAAACGCCTTCGCTTCGCTTCGCTTTAGGGGGGAATACTGTTTGTGGTCTTGCACATGGAAAAGTAAAGTATTCTACGCAGGCTTTGGCTTAGGTTAGGCTTGGGCTTGATTTACCGGAATTTTTGCTTCAAAATGACTATTGTTGTTAAAGCGGTGAGTGACCTGCCCCGGCATTCCTTCTGTCAAATCGAGGTAAAAACATGATGCATCTCATCGTCAAAACCAGCTGCAGCTGCCAGTCCGGTTTGGAGACAGACGTGGTAACTTCTGCCACGGGAGTGGAAGTACTCTTAGCCCTTCTGTCTGGTCAATTGGTTGAATCGCTTTGATCGATAAGCATTGGTCCAGGAGTTCCTAGCTTACTTCTTCTAACAACCGATGTTACAACATCCGCTGTTTGATATAAGATCCGCCGTCTCATGCAGCTATTCGGTAGAGTGGAACGAATTGGACAGAACAACCTGAGGTACCTTTACAAAGGCCGGTCCCCGGTTGCCCACGCTCCTGGAAAGCTCTGTAAGAAAGCAGCAGCTTAGTGTCAAATGTTGCGGGGAAGCAAATAGCAGGGGATATCAAGTTTTTTTATGTTGGCACTCTCAAAGTAGAATATGCATTTCATGAACCACTCCAGTTCGAGCACTGGAAGCTACATCAAGTACAGTCCTACTTTCTTAACTTAAAGGGCAGTCTCATATACTATAGTATACTATAGTGGATGCGAAGCTAGATAGATGGATGTTTTATGGTTCTTTGGTGGCTGTTTGATGATGGGGCTTGTCTTGTCGGTAGTAGGTCAGGTCCGCCCTTTACTTGGATCTGGATCTCATCCCTAGCTCGTAAAGCTTGATTCCAGTTCCGTGCAGTCAGGGTGGTGCTTTTGGCCTTTACGCTCTGGTTGGTAATCGCGGTTGCTGCCCCTAGCCACTGACTATTCTTATTTAAGTAAGCCTACCCAGTTTAATCCCCCTCTCCCTCTCCCTATGGTCGAGTGAGTCCCTACCTTTGGTCGAGCGAGTTTACTCCCTCTCGCAGTTAGTTTCTCCGACAAATAGATCTGATCGCAATTAAGATTCTTTTGCCATCGCCTTCTATTACTTCCTTGGTCGAGCATCTATCAACACCTGACGATGAGGAGGAATATTACATATTGCCTCAAAAGGCAAGCCACAGTGAAGTCTCCTACTAAATGCTTATTACCAGATCCAACGATTCTCTGTGAAAGGGTTTTTGATCGATTTCCACTCCTAGCCCAGAAGAGAAGGGGCTGCAGATAATTCTATGCTAATTAAGTAGTTTGTTATATCCAATTCTTAAAGAAAAGTATGTATTTGAAGTTTGGTAAGATCTTCCCTCTTGTGAAAGAGAGGAAGGCACTAAGACCCGCTAGAAGGAAGCAAGAAAACGGATGCGCTAACGCGCAACGGCTTTCGCGCTAGGCGCTCAGTCCGTTGCTTGTTGGAAGAAAGAAAGCCGTCCTAGTGAGGTGCAATGCTGAAACTGTGATCGGTAAACAAACCCTACAGAAGTCGGAATGGGATACTTCACTAAGGAAGTAGCACCGGCGGTTAACTATACTAATCATAGGCATTCTGAGTTGCGTTTGGGTATGGAATGGATAGGCCCCAAGTGGCTGCCTCTCCTACTACCAATGTGTGTGGGCGGATCATCGCCCCTTCATTCTGGTTCTACTTCATTCGCTATTAACAAGACGGCACACGCAAGACAAAAGATGTCAAATCAGGCCCTTGAAAGGTGTAGATGAAGCCTTTTCCTTTTCTGCCGGAAAACACTTGAAGGATACGAGGCATAAGACTATGGATCGAACTTCTTAAGAGGGAACCGCTACTGCAGCCAATCCATTGAAAGGTGAAGGCAATGCTAAATGCAGGTGCAGACCGATTGGGTTCTCCCTTTTGCTAGGGGGTGATGTTACCAGGTTTTTCGCGAATGTGAGGTTCAAGTACTGCCATCCTTTGTTGGTCGAGTTCGCTGTGTAATTTCAACAATGCCATTCGAAACCGAAAAGTCGAAGCGTACTTGATTCCGAAGCCTAACAAGCCGGTAAGGGATGAAGATTCAAAATAGGCGGGACAGCTTACAGTCTTTAGTATTGGTCTGCATCAATTCTCTTCTCGGTGTGGGCTTGCAAGAATGAAGTAGTAATAAGTCCTCGAATCGGGAAATGAGCTAGCCTTAAAGGAAAGATTTTTAGAACCTGAAGTCTCTTTCATGAGCTCAGCTTTAGTGCCACGTTCAAGCTCAAAGCAGGGGTATGAACTCATACTAGTTAGCCTGGATTGGCACCTATTCTCGGAAAGATTCCACTCGATCTAACTCAAAAAAGGAATCTTTCACTGGATAAGGAAGAGTCAGGTTAGCGAGTCCTCAAGCAGCTTCTAGCACCTAATAAAATCCTTTATAGTAACCTAACTTCCAAGCATGCATGAGATTCTATCTTCTATAGAAAATGCACTTTAGCTGTAATAAGAAGAGAATAAGTATCATTATATTTCCAGCTAAGAAAGCATGTTGAATGATCTAGCTTCCCAAACGAGCTCACAAGCGAGTGGAACGGAGTAAACAAGAAATAGAAATAGAGCATAGAAGTGGAATAGAGTCTATTTACGTGCTGGTGATTGAGCTGGAGATAAAGTTTCTTCCTCTCCTTTACTTACAGTCGAGCTCTATTAACATAGACCCTATAGCTTAGCTCGAGTAACTACGTGCCTTTAGCTCTAGTTCAGTTACACTTATTAACACGAAGGCTAGTGCTAGTTGAGATCAGGGACGGACTCTAACTGCCCCGCTGGCCGGAGGGAAAAAGAACTCCATAGATTGAGTCAATTTACACAAACAGAAGGAATATTGGCCTATTGATCTTTACCAGCCTCGACAGGTTCCACAGCATTTGTAATTCATTTCAGTTGCAGAAGTATGGTAGAAGTTTGTGCAACTGCAGGCTCGGCTTAGTAGGTAGCAGTCCCCTAGGTCAGACTTTGAGTTTGATTTATTTCCATCTTAGAGGTACGTAGTTCTCGACTGTAAAGGAGAGGATGGAAGTGAGAAGCGGCGGATGGGTCGGTCTAGTTCAAAGCCTAAGCTAGAATATCTATATCATCTAGTCTTCTTATCGAGATGAGCATGAGTGGTCAAGCCCTGCAATGAGATCATGCGCCCTAAGCCTGGGCTTGTTCCGATCCTTCCAGTGAGAGCTTACTCCGCTGTTCGTGGTGGAGTAAGGGCTGGGTAAGGGCATGCCTTAAGGCAGCTCGTGACCCATTAGACTGAAGTCGTTTTTGTTTTGGCATTTGTAGCCTCCGATACTAAGAGTTTGCTTCCTTAATGGAAAAGATAGCAGAGAGTAGTCAGTGTCAGTAGCTCCTCTTTTCCCGGCAGAGGAAAGTAAGTCAGCCGGGTACGGAGGGGAAAGTGCACTCGCCTTGATTTGATGTCTCCGTTGGCATAAATTCTTCATGTGGATCAACTAAAGGACCAGAATTCCCTAGTGCTAGTGGGCCATCTTTGAAAGAAAGGACTCCCTCGATAGAAGCCTTATTAGCTTCCCAGACTACCTTGTCCTTCCGGGTAGATTGTAAGCAGCTCTAGGTCGTAAAATCTAATCTGCATACGACCCAAAATGAATATGGAACCGAACCCAGGCTTGCTTATAGAGATTCCTACGGACTTTCTTCTATTTTTATCTCTTCAGTAAACCCTTTTCCAGAGACACGGACTCTTATTCTTGGCCAGAGAGATAGGTGGACAAGAAAGACAGGTCAAAGTTGCTCAAAGATGCCAGTAGTCACAGTGAAAGAAAAAGAGGAAGAAAGCCATGAAAGCGTTCCACTCGTGCTTCTGTAAAGAGAAGAACCCTATCTCTGAAAGGCTTATTTCGCGAGGAAGCACTTCGCTCACCAAGGACACACCACAAGCTTCATTTCCATTTCATCACTTAAAAAACCTACCTTTCAAACTTTTAGAGCAATCAATCGAACGGGTAAGGCCGGAAGTACAGATATTCATTCAACCAAAAACCAACCGGGAGATTTTATCAATCAAAAAAGGAATTGCTTACTAGGATGAAATAGCTGTCAGAATCTCTCTGGTGGACTGTTAGACGATAATCAGTCGTCTACCAAGGAAGTACCACTATCAGACTCCACGGCCCCAGGCAGAGCATAAAGCTCAACCTGAGACAACTCGACGACCCAATCATACACGAAGACCAAACCGAAAAGTAGATAAGTCTACCTTAGGAGAGTGCCACGTTCGAATGTAGATAGGAGCGTAAGCCACTCGACTGATAAGGAGAGGAGAGTAAAGCCTCTTTCCTGATTTGCCTAACTTTCCTTCATCAGTCTCAGACAAGAAAGAAGATCAAATAGAATCGTTCGTATCTTTCTATGACCCAAGTAGGAGGATAGGCAGAGCAAGAGCTCTTGAAGTCTACCCCGGCGCGCTTCTTCATTCATCCATTTAGGCCCGACTAGGAACACGTGGATCCATGGAACCTGGCTCGGGAACAGCTTCTTACTAGTAGGAGCTAATCACAGTAAGAGAGTCCAATCTCTGAGAGTCTCTCCATAGCTTAGGTTATGAAGAGTCAGAACACCTTTCTATCTAAAATAAATGGTGCTCGATGAAAGGATCCAGATTCCACACTATGCTGTGGGCTGGGGAGAGAGCAGCTCTGCGAAGCTGGGCGTTCAGTGTTCTCCCTACTAGAAATAGAATAGAAAGGGGGCAACCTTAGTCTATATGTTGCTCGTGAGCCGCCAAGTACCAGTCTCGCAACAGTATTGGCGCAAAAGGATCGGTCCTTCACTTGCTGATCGTTCGCGAGTCGAACTTGCTCTCTTGCCACGCCTTTCACTCACTCGCTTGAGTCGGGCTCAATCACTCTTTTTGTTTGGATAATCCTTCTTCTGGTCTCTCTTGCTATTACCCGAGATGCATATTATCATATAGAAACAGGCGAAGCGTAGCGATTCGTACTACCGGAAAAGTGTCGCTAACCGGCAGGCCGCCGATAGGCGCAAGCAAGCGTTGCGAATCATACCTGAGGCGGGCGAAGCGCGAAGGGGATGGATGTCTGAGCGGTTGAAAGAGTCGGTCTTGAAAACCGAAGTATTGATAGGAATACCGGGGGTTCGAATCCCTCTCCATCCGAAGTGATCTCTTGCGTTATCTATAGATAAGAACGAATCGGATCGACTCGACTGATATGATAGATGGTTGTTATGATTGAGTTAGGACCTTGTCTCCCTTTCGTTATCTTCCGCTCTCCTTGTATAGGTTGGGAATGAAGCTTATCAATCTAGATCAAAGAACTAAAGGTTCCTAGTCGTTCAAGAAAGCTTAGCTTATTCTCCCACTCCAATGCATTAGCTTTTCTTTTACAAGATGTCCAGGATACTACTAGACTTTCGCTGGGAGGAACAGAAGAGAGAGAGCTTAGAATCATGCCGGAATAAAGGTCTGCTCAGTATGGGCAGCAGTGGAGTTGTCAAGAACAGGAAGAGGCAAATCTCCATCTTCGCTGCGAGAGTATGTCTGAGGAAGAGGGGGTGGAACAAGCTCAGAGGGAGGTGTGCCACAAAACAAGAAAAAAGACCCGTTGGGAAGGAGCAAGGGATTCTCGATAGCCAGAAGCTCTTCTTTCCATTAGTAATCTGGGGAATCGAGATTTCCTTGGTCCCGGGAATAGTTGATTCAGCTGTTCACTCGTCTTTCTGTGCCCCTTGTTCAAATGGTAGGGAGGCATAGAGTAGAAGAAACTGATCGATTGAGATAACATTTCCACCAGATGCCAGAAAGAGGAAGACAGAAGCAGGATTCCCTGGTGGGCGAAATGTGAGTTCATCGCCTAGTTCAAATCAAAGAGTTCACTCTTTATATCCTTTTATTATGAAATCCTCGTCCAGTGGCACGTCCTTCGGTCCGGTACGGGGAATGAAGTTCGGACATATTATAGGACCTGAAGAATAGGCGTCTTTCATACCTTTCCGGAGATTGGCCTTTTGATCTTACTTATTGACTTCTTCTCTAATCCACCTCTGGGCATATTCCTTCCACTAGGGTTGCTTCATTCTGACCTATCTCAACAAGCCCATCTAAGAGCCTATTGAAATGAAATCAATGGATCACTCTATCGAGTAGAAGTACAGGGATGATTCAATCGATTCTTAACACCTTGAAAACTCCCTTCCTTATTTTGGATGAGAAGGAAAGGTTAGAGGAATAAATAATGAATTAGAACCCATTAGCTTTATCTTCTCTCAGCCTGTCAACAATCTGGTCTAAGGATTCGCAGCTTTGCATTCGTCAGTGTATGTGAGGTGTATGCGCATTCCTTTCTCACGTCTTTTCTTTCTTCTTTATTGAAGTTCCTCCCGTATCGTTTATTGGTAGGGTCAGATCTGACTAACTATCTCCTTCATCATATTCTCCGTGTTTCGGTGTCGGTGTCAGCGAGGAACTGTGTATGCGGGCCCATTGCCTAGTGTCTTAGTAAGTGAAAGGGAGGGTAAAAGATGAAGAAGAGCTAACCATGCGTTCACAGTCGATTCAACTTAAACCAATGTCTCCATGAGATTCTTTCTTTTGTTCACATCAGATCTTTCCCTCTGGGCTGGGAACATAGAGCGGGGAAAGTTCCCCACATAGTGATCCCACCTGTCTGATTGTTTTTATATTTTCGTGACTTCCCTTTCCGTAACTAGTCTAGCTCCAAAGCATCCCTTAAAAGCTCCCAGACAGAATAGTAAGAAAGGGTTCTTTTCAATCATCGACAGACACCCAGAGATAGTAGCTATAAGTAGAAGATTCAGCCTCTTTCCAGGCTTCCCGATTGAAATCTCCAAACTCCCTGGGATTGTTCGTCAAGAGGAAACTTTCCAGAGGGATTAGGCGGTAAAGATTCTTTACTCGAACCGACATCTCACTCTAATGTCCTAGGATGTACCAGAGAGGGTGAACCCCCTCCGTCAATAGATCAGTAGAGATCAGCGAGTGGTGACATCGCAAGAGATTCAAGTAAGAACCAGCAGAACTTTCTCATCATCGGTCAACTGAGGTTAGGAAACTCGCTTATTCCTCTCTAACACTTTCTTATTTCTATTCCTTTCTAGAAGTTAGTTACCGGAACTCTGTTTGCTCAATGAAAAGTGAAGGTAGTCTACCCGAAGAAGATATCATGATGCCGAATGACAACAGTATGGTGATTTCGGCTTTTCAAAAGGGTTACATTGTAGTGTAGGTTAGATTCCTACTTGTTGAAGATCTATAGTTCTATATATGTTCTAATGAAATTACAGTAGTCTGCCTATAGTCCCGTAGATAACGAGATCACACTCTCGTTGACTACCTGCTTCTAGTGCGAAAGCAAACAGAGTCGCCGCTGCCTCGTCTGAGAAAGATTTATATTCAAGGATTGACGAAAGGACTGACTCGAGCCTGCACAATACTTGGAAATGGGGAGACCGGAACAAGCAACGGACTGAGCGCCTAGCGCGAAAGCCGTTGCGCGTTAGCGCAGCCGTTTTCTTGCTGCAAAACCACCTTCAAGAGCTCGAAGGGCGGACAATGGATAATGTTTCCTTTTATTATGATGGTTATATCATCACGTTAGATGCTTCCTTCGGTTCCTCCTTTATGAATGAGGGAAAGGCTTAAAAGGTAAGGGAACTTGGTTGATTTGTTTGAGAGACGCCTGACGGATTTGCCCAACCCAGGAAAGAAAGGGGGAGTAGTAGGAGTAGGAGACAGACCCACTGAGCTTTTGTAGGAGCAAGCAGACCGAGTTTTGTGAAATCCTAAACCGGGGATGGATTTGTTGTTAGTTCCTTATTCATCAGATCCTAGCCTGAAGATAATTCAGTGGCTACCTTTTCCGCTTGCTAGCAAGGTCAGCCTAAACTAGCACTTCTTTCAATGAAAATATGTATTCTATAGTGACCATAACTTATTGATGTATTTTCTTTTCTTTTCATAGTCAAATACATGCCTGGAATCCAAACTCCAATCAATAAGGTCCAAATCTCCAGCTTTCCGCAACAAGAAACGAAGTGGACTGAGCATTTCTTTCTACTTTAGAACAATCAATCGAAGGGTGTTCATAATCCCTATTCAAATTGCTTGCTTGACTGATTAAGGTGGCTTTCCTGTTGTTCCAGTCACTGTGGAGCCGAGAAGTACAGAGGTGAGAAGTTTTTAGATTCTAGATACGAAGGTGAGGGTTGTGCCGATGCCGATTCCTATAGTGACAAATGATTCAAAAAAGCTATCTCACTCGAGGCGGCAAAACTCTTTGGTTAGACCGCCCGTGATCACTAAAACGGAGAAGAGTACATGGACTGACGGGCTTACCAGTCTTGATCGCTACAAAGGTCGCATCCAGCCGAGAAGAAAATAAATAGATTGCTTATGTCCTTAGACCTTTTTGAAGAAGGTTCTCTTACTAACATGTTTTTGGGTAATGTATTTGGGCTTAAGGCCCTGCGTGCGCTACGTCTGGAAGATTAGCGAATCCCTCCTGCTTATTCTAAAACTTTCCAAGGACCAAGTTGAGAGAGAGAAATTGAACAAGTATGGTTGTCCTCTCTTGAGATGTACTATTCAACCTAAATTGGGTTATCTGCTAAAACTATGGTAGAGCAGTTTCGGTGGACTTTATTTTACCAAAGATGATGAGAACGTGAACTCCCAGCCGGAGAGATCGTTTCTTATTTTCCATTTATAAAGCACAGGCTGAAAGAGGTGAAATCAAAGGGGCAGGTACATGTGAAGAAATGCTAAAAAGGGCTGTATTAGCCAGAGAATTGGGAGTTCCTATCATAATGCATGAAGGAGGATTCACTGCAAATACTAGCCTGGCTCATTATTGTCGAGAGAATGGTAGACTTCTTCACATCCATCGTACAATGCATGCAGTTATTGATAGACAGAAGAATCATGTTCGTACTAGCTAAAGCCTTAGCAAAGCTTTCTAAATGACTATTCTCTCGCAAGAAGGAATGATCTAGTCAGCTCGATAAGTCACTATTCAGTATGATCGATCCAGAAAAGAGAAAGATTCACCTCTACAACGGAAACTGCCCAAAAAGCTTTGTTCCTTGTAGCTGCGAGATGAAAAACAGATATAGCAGCAACCAACGGAGAGCCAGTGGTTCGTTCGGATCTTCAAACCTCTCCTTGACGTATTGTAGGTTCAAAATGAACTTATTTAGGAGTTTGTCCGAGGAAGAATTCCTCCTTATACTGTAAGGGATACTGAAATGCTTACTCGACAGGCTGGGCTGTGAACAAATCCTCTATATTCATATACCTGTGAAAGACTTTATCGGGTATCAACACTCTTCCCTCACCGAATTCGGAATAACAAACAATAAAATAAGCAAGGCTGGTGTAGAAGCTGTTGTGCTAGAATCATCTCTTGGGAGAGCAATTGAATCAGCCGTTGATGCAAAAAAAGCTGTTCCACTAGAAGCTCGCTCTTACTCGTAGCCGTTGCTGGAAAGCTAACTTCATGCCGGCGGGAGGGGAGGGAACTTCTTTAGTTAGCAAGACTAGCTGCTGTTTCATCCTAAATAAGGCGATTGAAAAGTTAGCAAATCCCGACCAGTTTAGCAGTGTCCGGGAAAGTGACTTGACTCCACTTAAGAGTACAGTGCAGTTAAGTAGAGGCTAAAGGAGCAACTGTGAAGTAGCAGCTAAGCTATAAGAAAACGGTGCAATAGCTTCAGTTCGGTGAAACTAGGATTTGAACATCAAGCGACACCCTTTCTTACGCCGGCCTCAACCATTCCTTTCTTGGGTTCACTATAAATGGTTTCTCTCTCCTCGCTATAACCGGCTCATCTGTTTACCCGATCTTACCTTACATCAAAAGTCCCTACCCTCCGTCACGTCGAATGAGTTTTGGGAAATGTGAAAGAAAAGAAGATAGATGCCCGGTGTCTCATTCAAGCTTTAGGCTTGTTCGGAAAGTCCTATCTCCCTATCTTTCGCCTAGGTGGAGAGGAGGCCTATTCGCAGCCTTTTATCCGACACCTTACCTGAAGATCAAATTCCCCCTGGCTCGGTCAGATGGAAGTTCTTCTTACTTTCGAACGGAGCCAACTATTCATGCCATCTTCATTGGGCTGACAAGAAAAGGCAGCTTCCAAGTCATATCCCCCCTTCCCTCGTCCAGTCCATGGCCCGGTCTTTCTTTTGAAACTCTTGCCAGAGCCTTTTCTCCTCATAAGCGTCAGTCCATGAACTAAAGGCGGTGTGTTAACCCG